AGAAGCGATGCTTGAGAGGTTTCTTCCTGGGCATAGCCGACCACCACAAACTTGTCGGAGTTTTCTACTTATTAAAAACCTGTGATCGCGGTTCCTGGCCTTGTTGCTCAGTTCCTGGTTTGCAATGAATAGATTCCTTCCATACCCTACGAAAATGCTACCGCGTGCCACTTCTTAGAGGCAATTCACTTGTGCCCATGATTGGCATCAGCTTACACATAGTCTTTTCAACAGGGGCAATTCACCTATGCCCCGTCGCCAATTATAGGGCTGTTTCGGCTTATATACGGATTATCCATTTCAAGTTTCAATTTAGTAAAGACAGTTCCAGAGCCAGCAGCATAGATAGAGGCGGACCTACCAGCATCTCGCTTGGCATCCCTTCCATATCGAGACCAAGATCCACCAGGAGCAGAGACAGGCCGAGCATTTCTATGCTTTTTCATTCCGCGGTTCCCATGTATCTTTGGACAGAAGCTTTTCATACGATACGGCTGTTATTGTTATCAATAACCAACCTACACTACTTCTAAATCACAGGTCTCCTTATGAAATCCTACATGGTGCTTCACCAGCTTATTCATCTCTCCGGGCCTTTGGATGTTTATGCTACGTCCACATCTCGAAGTCCATTCGTCACAAATTTGAGCCTAAGGCTGATTGCAGCAGTCCTATTACAGCCATCTAGGATGAGTTTCCTAGTCCACATCCTGCTGCACCTCCTACTGCACCTGATGGTCATCAATCCGCTCTCAAGTACTACACTCGCCGGCCTAAAACCAAAGCTGCTCCTTCAGCTGATTTACCATCATCTTCTCCTCAGCCGAGTGTTCCTCCTGATCAGGAAGCTCCTATTGATTTATGAAGAGGAGTACGTTCCTGTACTACTAATCGGTTCCTTCCCTCGGTCAATGCTGTCTCTACTGATTCCAAGGTGAAGGAACCCACTCAATTTCGATCAGCTTAGAAGAATCCACGCTGGGTTGCTGCCATGCATGAAGAGATTGCTGCCCTCTATCAAAATCAGACTTGGACCATCGTTCCCCGTCCTTCGGATAAGAAAGTTATCGGCTGCAAGTGGTTATACAAGAGAAAGTCAAAGTCTGATGGGACTATTGATCGCTACAAGGCTCGCGTGGTAGCCAAAGGCTACAACCAGCAAGAGGGTATAGACTATGATGAGACATTCGGTCCAGTTATCAAGATAGCCACGGAAGATATAAAACACGTTGCCCTGAGGTCTCCTATTGGTATATACTCTTACAAGGTGATGCCTTTTGGTCTAAAGAATGCCGGTGCAACTTACCAGCGAGCAATGACCAACATTTTCAAAGAACTTCTTCATCCCGAGGTTGAGTGCTATGTAGATGACCTCGTTCTACAACTTGAGTAAGGCTGACCCAGCCATAGCTGACTCCGGCGGTGTTCAATTCGTTGGGCAAAGAGGTCATCTCCTAGGTCAAGGGTCTCTGTCTCAGCTAGCTGCCGTAATAGGAACTCAAAGCCTCGTCATCCGCGGAAAAGAAAACTCTTGCGTAGCCTTCATACCCGGACTTTCCCCCCTTCCGGCACAACAAAAAGCAAAGCTTGGCCAAACCTTATAGGGGTGAGCGAGAGGAAAGCGAAAGAGAGGGCACCGGACCGGTTCTCGTTATTGGTCTCTTTTACACCAAGAGAAGGAGAAGTAGTTGCTACGTTGCAACCTTCAATGACTGTCTTTTATTATTTCGTAGAATACCCAACAGAGCGGGTTTATGCAACTATGCGAGTAAAGCAGTCGCAAGTGAAAGCCCTCAGACTGCACTGAAGCTCATCACATTTTTGGGAGAAGGCGACACCAAGCAAGACTCGAAGACAGAAAACGATAGAGGTTCAAGATTCTATTCACGATTCTACCCGAGTTAAGCCTTTCTGCTTAGACTTTAGAGGCGTTGGAGGCCCTTAACCCTTTCTATTGCGCCTGCCGTCTTCACTCCTGTCTCCCCGTTACCTTCCGCTTGTAACTCTCCTTTTGTCAAGTCTTTCGGTACTGTACTTGTGGAACTCCTTAATCTTTAATTCGACGAAAAGCGGGCATAGATTCGAGAGAGGGAATGAAAGACGCTCGAGTGCCCTAATATAGATATGGAGGGAATTCAATAAGTAAGGTTGGACTCTCAGAGAGGAGAAACTGGGTTGGCTTCAGCGAGGACACGGCCCCTCTTATATCCGTCTCTCTTTTTCCTGGCTATATGCCTAGCTAGCGCGCTTTTCTTTATGCTTTGTGAGGAAGTCATTCTTTCTTTGATCATCATAGGCCCCAGTTAACTACTCTTCGCCGAGTATCAATGTCCTTCAATTGATGATAAGCCCCTCCATATTTTACAACAACCGATATATTCTCTTCCAGACCCATCACCCAGCTATCTATAAATGGACGATCTTTGTTGTGATCCCATCAATGGCAGTGGCAGAGATGCCAGTTTTTCATTATTCTGTTTACCTTGAACCAGTGAATGTATATGACCTGGAACAGTTGATCCCGAAGAGGTAATTAACCGAGTTTCCCTAAAAGCATCCGAGTCAGCAGAAAAAAGGGATGGCAGCAGCACCTCGACTACCAGAAATAGGGACAGCTGCGTAGCCACCAATGTTGTGGTGCTTCCGGGGCCCCTTCGATGCGGGCATTATATATCGATCTCGATCATCAACTGGATTTGAACCCAACTAGAACTGTCTCTTACTTTGCCTATGATGCCAATGCTTTCTTTGCCGCCTTCTATTTATGCCCCCTCCACTTCTGATTGATCTGTATATGGATCTGCGCCTGGAATTGGATAAGCTTCTGGGTCAAGCTTATCATCTCGGGCAACTGGAACTATATTTGTAACTTAGCAAGGTGGTGATGCTGGTACTGCTTTCACTGGGTATACTAAAACTGATGAAACAACTGCGGGTGGTGCGAAGTGTCTGGCCAGCGCGCTGCGTTGTCTTATGATCAATTGTCCCGTGATATGTGGATCATCCGGGTTCAGATGCGGATGGAGACTCATCCTTTTTAGTTCGAGATTGAGACCCCACGGTAAAGGCACGAGAAGCACCCTCGCCATAAATTCCATATAATAGCAAAAGCAGAAGCTGAACCAGCATAAGTAGCATAGGCAGTTCGATAGCCTAGCCAATTTCAGATCTTCCAGCAACTTACCCACCACCATCTTGCCCTTACTTCGGCTACTAGCTTTGATGCTGCTTCCCGCACCCCTTCCCTTGACTTGTTGTCCGACATAGCCACCAGCTATTTCCAAACACAGAAGAAGCTTCACCCATGTCTTTCATCTCCAATTTGGAGCTAAGCCAATTTTGAGTTCTATTTATGGCAAACACGGAATTTCCGGCAATAAGGATATCATAAACATAAAATGACAATATTCTAATCTCACCATCAACTATTCGAGTGTAAATACAATGATCGTCGAAATTCATTCGAAATCCCATATCGCTAATAGCTTGATGAAACTTAAGGTACCACTGTCGGGAAGACTGTTTCAAGCCATATCATATAAAGACTTTATTAGCTTGCAAACCTTATCTTCATGCCCAAGAACCTCAAAACCAGGAGGTTGTACCATATAAATATCTTCCTCGAGTTCACCATTTCCAAATGCATTTTTGACATCCATCTGATAGTTTGCCCAACCACAGCCTTCTTGTGTCTGCCCTGCACTAGTTCCTCCGGTATTAGTCGGTGTGGAACTAGCTTTTTTACAGTGGAAGTATGGTGCTCCGCCTTAGATGCGCGCTAAGGCTCGCTTACTTTTTCTGCGATTAAGACCCTTAGGATCGATTTTCCCAGTCCCGGCACGCAGGATGCATCCACCTTTTCTACACAGTCATGGCAAACGTTCTGTGGTCACTATACGAGAAAACCAAATCGTCAAAACCACTTCAAATATGTGACAAATAACAGCTGTATAATCCCAGCTAAGGATCTCTATCAGTTCTATTCTTTTCCCTGGCTTGTTTGGTTCAGTTCTCCTCGATGTACAGCCACGATACCGGGACTCGAACCCGAACCCCGAGATGCACTTGATTGACACTCGATGCAAGAGCCGATGCCAGATTCTCCGGTTCCATTTGCAGGCTAAGGGGTGCTGGGTATAAAACATATAAGAAAGCCCCTATTCCATTAATCAAATGTATAATAGGCACTGGTTTAGGCATATAATTGTAGCTTTCTCACCCTCGGGTATTCTCCCATTACCTTTACCATTTTGGCTTGGTTTTCCAGAAGGAATTCTCAGAACCTGTTACCATATGGGAATGGTCCGCCAATTCCTCTACGCAAATTGCGCACCTAAATGGAATTCGGTTGAGAAAATATCTTCCGACCTTCAGAGCGTTTTCGACAGAAGCGGGCTTGGAAATGTGGAGGAAGCAGAATACCTCACTGAGGAGCTCACTATCAAATGGTGGGTGAAATCTATGATTGAATATGTCTCTTGGTACTCGAGAATGAGTGTAGACTTATGGCAACCTGTAGAGGTTCTTCTTGATCCTCCTGCTGCGTGCTTTACGCCCGAGCGGAAAGACCAATTATCTAAATATAACAAGTATGGTCTTCTGTTTCGATGCTATGATCTCGTGCGGGAACGATCTCCCCCTTTACCTCTACCAGAGAAGCTGCCAGAAGACGAAAGGGTAATTGTTTCCATTGATCTTTCTTTTGGTACATGTAATTCTGTTCTGCCAAGTCATTCTTTCTAGCACGTATCAATTGTTTTTTAGACCTCTTCTTTCTGGTCTTCGGTGCACGTCTTTATCGGCACATAGTCCCTCTTCCCCACTCCCTCTGCTGTTCCTACCCGTTCCCTCTTCCTTCCCGCCCCCGGAGAGCAGTGAGCAGTCAGCATTCGAGGAAGATGTCTTTCCGGCCCTAGTATCTGGCTCTAGTTATTCCTTCTGGTACTTGTACCTGTACCTGTAAATCAACTCGACTCTTTCCGGCACCCGTTTCTGGCCAATCCTATCTTTCTTCTTCGCTGCCTTCTGGCTCGTCTAGTTCGGAATGGGATGTGGAGGGGATTGTGGTCGGATCGATTCCTTCTGACTCTACTCACTCTCTTTCCGTACCTCGTTCAGGTCAATGTCTTTCAGGGCATCGGTGCATGTTTTTCGTGTACTCCTTTCTGTCAATAAATCTTGTTATTCATTCCGGGTCCTTCTTTCTTGCACTAGTCATTCTTGATGGCACTTGTTTTTCAGCAAAGTCATTCGTTCTGGCTCGACTACTTGACTTGTGTTTCGGGCATTACTCTTTTCCTTCGTGCTGTGCCACTTTCGGGCATATATCATATATAGGGAGTCCTTTCGTGTACTTCTTTACTGCGTTGGTCTTTCCTCTATCCCCCTGGTACCGAAGGGCCGCTTTGAGGTATTCGGAGGGGCTGTTTGGACATCGTCGTTTATCCGGTCATGAATTTCATCTTTTGATTATGGGGTCAAAATAAGCGAAGCGATCGTTCTTTTACAATTGGATATTGGGGGGTGCTGCCGGTACGGTCAAATATGGGTCTAGTGTATAGTATGTGGAAGGGAGGAAGTCTTTGGTTCCCGGTGAAATCAACAAGCGAAGCGATCTGTCCTTCCTGTTTACTAAGATCATATTTTGTAATGCACTTTGATTCTCTATGAACCAGAAGGAAGAGTGAAGAAGGAGAGTTTGCTATCTATCCGTTTGCGCTACGGGCAAGACTGGCGTAGGCATAACTTTCGCTTGACATTCAGTCTTCTTTCTTTGGAATGCTGGAGCAGTCCAAGCTAGTCGAGATCTTCATAGCAGTTCTTTCAGGTCTGGGATACTAGTTTCGGGGGAAAGATTTAGATGAAATTAAAGGATTAAGTACAAGAAAAGAAGGGCCAAGTACTAATATAGCAAGCAAGGTCATCTTTGGATAGAACAATACCCAGTCCCGCTGGTGGCTGACTTGTTCGACTAAGCGAATAGGGCTGTTAGCGAGAAGCGGAGTCGCTCTTAGCCCTGAAGTAATATTCTTTGAAAGTGTCCCAGGAGCGGCTTTCTAGTGGTGAATAGTGCCTCGGACGAAAGAAAGAATAGAGCGAGATTCAAAAAGTGGTCTACAAATGAAAGCTTACCAGTGTTATGTTACAAGTCTTTCCCACATGTGACTACACATACAGTCGCTGTGATCACAGAGTCCCCTCGATATCGGGAAAGATAGATCGAAAGGCGGCTTTTTTAATGATCTTTTTTATGGTTATGCCGGCCCCTTGACATATGAACCCTATCTACGAGCTCTTTCTTATTTTTCTCTCGAGTAGGTGATTTTGGATTAGACCGTTGCAGTTGATTGGCTTTTAGACTTTTTTGATTTCATTTACTTCCGGACTCCAGTTTCCAGTCAGAAAGAAATTTGTCAACTAGAACTCGTGGAATGGCGATTCGTAGTTAAGTTAACGGGCCTTGACTTTACTAAGGCCGAGCAGTAGGGCGCAAAAGGCGCTTCGCCCTTTATTCGTTTGTACTTCCACCCTAAAAACCATACCCACGACTTGGGGAAAGAGCTCCAGAAGAAGTGGGACTTCCGAGAACTTCTACTAGCTTGGACTGTTCCTTTAGTTTAGTAGAGCTGCAGGTTGAATTATCCATATAGTAGCGCCATAAAGGACGACGGGCAAGCAAAGCATCCTACCCTTTAAAGAGCTCGAAGCGCGCGCAAGGTAGACCGTTTATTCGCTTGTAGTTCAGTACCGGAACCCCCTAGCCTTTTAGTAAGAGATGTTCCAGGGGTTCTGGGAACCTTATCTAAACGACTTTCAGTACAACAAGGAAGGTGCGTGCAGATAGGTCTAGCCTTAAGACAAGCAACCACACTTCAACAGATGGAAGTCACGCACGGACCGTACTCGAGCTTTGGATCAATGTCCCCAGGAACAGCTGAAAGAACAGGAAAGGCAGGAAGCTTTTGGCCAGCAACTAGCTCCATAGGGGCTTAAAGGACAGCACTTAGACCATTTTAACAACCAACGCGAAGGATTAGCTCCATACGATCACCATTGGGGAGGTCTCACCGAGAACAACTTACTCGAGAAAGACGCACTTTCTCCGGATACTTCACTCCTAGAACCGGGCTCGAGAGACCTTATCTATCTCCACTTGAAGTAAAGGAAAGGCCATCCTAGGTCTGTCTAGACTCAAAAATCCGAACACGACTTTTTCTGATCTTCGCCCGAGCAAAGGACCTTTGCAGGGCGGTCGTAGATCAGGAAGATTACATTAATCAAACAACGTATACAGATAGAGATAAGCGTTTGTGCATTGATACCGATACAAAAAAAAAAAAAACAAAGGAAGGAGATTCACCCTTTGCCATAGACCTATTGCGAGAGCTCTTAGACCGTTTATTGAAGAGAAAGGCGGGCAGGGCAGATGCTACTAAAAGAAGGCCTATTTGAGCATTTTCATTGACCTATACGCTGCCTATGAGCTAGCGTGAACACGCTTTCTGCTTAAAGTAAAGAAAGATTGCTATAGAGACGACTGATACAGACAGGGGACAACTCTTTTTAAAAGAAGGAACCACGATCAATGAAAGAGAGAGAAGGGTTCAGGGGCAGGTATACAAGAAAGATCGACCTTTCTTTCGCCCGAATTATCACATTTGAGTTTCCGGTATAGGCTCTCCTACATGAGATTGATTCAATAAAAGAATGATTTGTGGGTGTTTGCTGGTTTACCAAAAAAAGATTTACGAATTGCTGGACTTAACCTGCCGTACTGATTCGGCAGCTCGATTGGCAGATTAGAAAGAAGGAGTTCGTCCCGCACCTCCCGGTGTGCTGCTTCCTGCCACTACTTTTTGAGTCTCCCACTCCTCTATTGGCGGAATTCATATTATAGAATGAAATTCCAGTTTCTCTAGTGGAATTCGACTTTCTCTCTTCCTAAACAGGAGATAGACGCTTTTATTGAGGGCTTTTTCTCCCCTCGACCACCCCTACTTCACTTGCCCCCTAGTTTAGGCTTATTAATTGCGCGTATAATCGAACCAGGCCGAATCTAAGGCGAAAGCCCTTGCACGGCATCTAGAGCCACCTGAGAATGGGGACCGCCTAGACCCTTGATATGGAGAGAAGCCGTCACGAACGGTATTCGATTGATTTGAGCTCTATCGTCCCATCCTCTAACTAGTCCACCGATGTTGTGCTTTGCAGCCCTTACGATGAACTTCTTGTCTACAATCAGAGCATCAACAATCCTTTTCGAAGTTTCGGCTGGTTGTGAAAGGAGCCTCCGTTTGCAGGCTGCCGGATAAAGACAACTCTGCTATCCCTTTATCAAGGAAAGGAATGGAAAGCGGAAGTCCTTTCTCTGGTTGACCATATCTGGACCTTTCTTCGACGATCTGAAGCCCGGGATTCTTGTTACTGGTCTTAGCAACCACTCCACTTACATGCCTATTTATATTACCGCCTCTACGGGATCAACTACTACTTCGCTTAGGCAACTCAATTTACGAAATTCTCCGCTTCTAATTCTCCCAAAAAAGTGAGACCCAGTCCCGTAATGAGACGGAAGCTAGCAACTTTCGGTCCATCAAAAATGTCAATAAGAGAAGGAAAAGAATATAGTTCTCTAACTAAGAGAAAGCGGCCGTTCACGATCGTTCCTACTATCAATCAGAAAATAACCAGGAGGATGCTACTATGTACAAAGAAGTTGGTAAATTCTTGTAAGGACCTGAATTTGGGTTCAGAGTTCCTTCATAACGAGCATATTCCATTCGGCGACCTCGCTAACTCAAGAATTTTCTAGCCAGCTACTTCTTCCTTTAAGCCAGTTCTATCAGTAGCAAGCCTTATTCGCCCGGCCTATCCACTTGTCTTAGCCTCGGCTGATCCTGTTCTGATGACCCTATCTGCTTTTAAGGAGACTTGCTCAAAGTAGGAGCAGTACTTCCGAGGCTTGACAGCATTTCCGATCTCGATCTAGAGACGAATGTGGTGGAAACGACTTGGTTGGGTCAGTGTTCAGTGTAGCCCATTCGATCTAAAAAGATAGGCCATATCCGGAAGAAAGGCAAGGATAAAATGGGTGAGATCCCTTTGCACAATGATGCTACCAAGAAAGCCCTAACTGGAGAAGAGGTTACAGAATTCCTCAAGATCATCCGGAAAAGTGAGTATCAAGTAGTTGAACAGTTGAACAAGACACCGGCACAGATCTCCATTCTTGGTCTCCTTATGGCCTCTGAAGCTCACCGTTCAGCATTGCTCAAAATCTGAAACTTAAATGAAGCACATGTGCCAACAGATATCTCCGTGGAAAATCTCCAGCACCTGGTAGGGCAAGTCTTGGCAGCCAACACCATTACTTTCAGTGATGAGGAGCTACCTCCAGAGGGTACTAAGCATAAATAATAAGGCACTGCATATCCAGGTGAAATGGTAGTGGCACGGGCACTGATTGACAATGGCTCGGCGCTCAACATCTGCCCACTCTTCACCATTACGAAACTTGGAATGAGCAAAGCTGACATCCAACCCAGTAATATGACTATCCGAGCTTTCGATGGCTCCAAGAGAGAAGTTTGAGGGGAAATAATTCTCGCAGTAGAAATCGGACCATACACTTTCGATGTGTTGTTCCAGGTTCTGGATGTTCGATCTGCATACAACTTCCTATTTTGTCGCCCGTGGGTACATTCAGCCAGTGCGGTGCCTTCCAGTCTCCATCAGAAGAAAAAGTACATAGCAAAGGACCACATGATCACGATAAATGCAGAGGAGGATCTGACAGTCCTTCGATCTCCAGCAATTCCTTAGATAGATGTCGAGAACAATGCAATGTGGCTCCTGACACATTTCATACCTTTGGAATCGTTAATGCCAATGTAATCCCTGAAGGCTCAGTGTTGGCCAAGCCGAAGGTATCCGCCAATGACAGGATGGTCGCCAAAAGTGATGCTAGCCAATGGTTATAAACCAGATTCAGGACTGGGGCAGAATCTGCAGGGACGGACTGACATAGTTCAATTGCCGGAAAAGAGGGATAACTATGGGCTCGGGTATAAGCCTGATGAAGAATTTGCACCGCCACAATGGCAGAAAGTTAAAGCGGTGGAGGCCAAGCCCCCCTTTCAGAAATCTTTGTGAAAAACGGAGTTATCATGCCAGGTCAGGGGTTACAAGAACAAACTGAGATAACAGAGCACATGCCAGCTGTGGAAGAGGTACCTTCGTGGATGGTACCGGAATACAGAGGAAGAAGTGGCCACTGTCCTAAACTCCGCCCATGCTCAGATCATTGACACTATCCGCCCTGCAACTCTCGGGGAGAAGATCCGTAACTGGAAAGCCACCCCGCCCCTTTGCGGAAGTTTGGGGCTTCATTCTGTCTGGTAGTTCTATGTTCCGTATCCATGCCTGTTCATTGCCTTCCTTAAGGGCGAGATGTTTTATCCAAGCCCTTCCTGGTTTGAAAGGTATACCTCTTAAAACTTGCACTCATTCTCTTTCCTGCAGAACGAGAGGGAAAAAAAAGGGGGAAAAGTCCTCTCCTCCTAGATCGGAGGAGATGTAAATAAAACGGGTCAGATCTGACCAAATCTGATCAGATCTAGACCCGGAAGTGAGTTCCCACACCGCAACATCCTGATGAGTCAGATCGAACGGTCCGCATTGGTCCGATCGATCCGAATCACCCCACCAACAAACCCCAAAACTACCGGATCGAAATCGTCCACCAACAACCCCCCCGCAAGCTGATCGGGCCGAAGGTGGAGAGAAAGCTTGTCACGAAGAAATCGAAAACGTGACGAGGATAGTCCCTTGGTAAATATGTCTGCCAACTGATCAACGCTAGGCACAAATAGCACACGGAAAGCGAGCAACGCGTTCTCGAACAACAATCTCGACATGCAAAGTCCTGGCCTGGCATGGAGAATTGGATTCACAGCAAGATACGTAGCACTCACATTGTCACAGAAGATAGTAGGAGTGCGAGGGAGAAACCAATGTCTCGAAGAAAAGATACTGGATCCAGGTAGCATCAGCCGTTGTGACAGCTAAGGAGCAATATTCCGCCTCCGCACTCGATCTAGAGACTGTAGGTTGCTTCCGAGAGGACCAGGAGATAAGCTTGGGACCAAGGAACGTGCAGCCACCAGATGTGGATCTACGATCATCAGGTTTAGTTTACCCAATTTGCATCAGAATAAGATACTAAAGAGAAGTTGTGGCTTTTGATTCTGAAAGTGAGAGATAGTTGATCCAGAAACCTCCGCCCAAAGAGTCCTCTACTATAGTACTGGACCGGTCTCCGGAAGGCTAAGATCCTTTTGATCACTGAAGAAAAAAAAGACATTTGATGAACTATAGCTCCTGTCTTTATATTGAGTGTTCAGTGTACCGTAGTAAATACATAATCTCAAATCATAGATTTTTTGAGGCTCTCTATAGGAGTAAGGGTAGGCCCTATTCCAAGACGGAAAAGAATGTTTTGCGAGAAACTAAGAACCGCCAACCAATTGATCGAATGTTCCCGGAGAAAAAAGGGGTCACAGCCGTGTCAGGTTGAAGTAGGTTCACCGGTACTGGAGTGTAGCACACTCACCTGATATATACTTAGAGATCGTTTCAAGGAGATTTCGGGTCCTTCTGAACCTTTTCTGTTAAGAAGTCGGACTATTAGAGCATTTTTAGAAAGGGGGGTCTCGCTTGTGATAAGGATGAAGTCGAATGAATATAGTAGTGTCCAAAGCTTGCGGCTTCCCCGAAGAAACTATGCCTCGCTATTATCTTGGTCCCCGGGCATCCAGTTGCCTTGCTATTATCCACCTTCTACGTTGGCTGGCTTTCCTGTCGGTAGTTAAGCATTCCTTTCTCAACCGATCCTCCCATCCATACCAGCAAGATACGGCTTGTTGGCCGTCTCTCTAAGGCTTGGCTCTGAAATGGTGGGAGATTCCATCATTCCTTCATTCTATTCCGGCTAGTCGTAGCAAGCCAACCACTTCCATTTCCAACTTGGCTAATGAGGGGAGGGGAAGGCCCCTTCCTTTCCGGCGGGTGATTCATCCATGAGCGTCAGAGATGACAGCTTCGATTCGCAGGCAGGATATTGAAATCGGGCACTATCTATCAATAGTTGCTTCTAACTTCGCGACTAAGGGCTCTGGAACATACTATATGCCTAGAACTGGTGATGCAGATAATGCGGTGTCTGTCGGAGTTTGAGCGGATCCAGATGCAATTTCCCAAGTCGAAGCAACGGGTTGAAAAACCACCACAAAGGAGGGGAACGACGTCCTGACTAAACCTTCTTTGGGTCGAGAAAAGGGTACCCTGCGTTACCACACTTTTCTAGTTCCATCGTCCTATCGTCCTCTTGCTAAAGAGAGAAGAGCAAAGATTAGCTACCGGTAAGCAGTCCTCTCTTCCTTCCTTTAGTAAGGACTAGAGTAGTAGATGCGCTTAGTTACCAGTCACTATTCCTAAATCAAGATAAGGAACTTCTTCCCGATCTGCCTTTCCTGGTTATCTGTTCATTTTTCTCTAGTATCAGAGGATTTTGCCAGAGGAATTGTTGAAGTCATTCTCCGTTCCGTCTAATCTCTTGGTGAGTAGCTAGCTTTCCTGTCGGGTTGTACCCCGAGTCTTCCCTGGGGATCACGCTTAGTGCCTGGAATAAGGGGAATCCACTCGTCTATCTTCATTTCTTGATGTCTTTCTCGACTGACTGCTTGTTAAGCAAAAGCATTGAAGCTCGGAAAGAAAGAAACAAATCTACTCGACGGATCCTTTTCTTGATCTGATGGACCACAGTTTTCGCACGAGTTCCGTTCCGCCATCATTCCGATCAACGGCACCTGTGTCTATCTACTTCCCACCTTCCATTGGCAAAACATCCAAATCAACGATGAGAACCAGGGTCTTTGGCTAACGGGTCTTGGGACTTTAGACACTATCCTTTGGAACAGCAGTAATCTCGTCGATCCGAATCAATGAATCTATCTGGGCAGCACTCCCCTTTATCTCAGTTCGTTGTTAGCTTTAGAAGGAGTGGTTCCGTCAGGTTCAATCAATTGGAAGCGGAACTGCCAGTCGAGGAGCTAGAGGAGAGGTTCCTTAGCGAGTACCCTCGTTTGATCTGATCGCCGGTCAAGAGGAAGTATCGGAGCCGGGGAGAACACAGTTGATATTAAGTAAATAGATGGACGGACAGATATGAGCTCAGGGATAGGGATTTCAAAGCATTTCTATTACTGATTGCAGCTGTATTCTTTTCTTTCTTGATTTCTTCCCTCTGTTCCATAGGCTTAACCGGAGGATCTATATCGATACAGACAACTATGGATAGAGATCCGGTCATTCCTCTCCCCTTCCAAATGCTGAAAGCAAGCCCTTGCTCACTGAACTATCCTTTGGAAGGGAAGGTGAACTCTTAAGAATGACCAATTGGAAACACACAAACACGAATAGTTGCCCTGATAGCAAGCAATCAATCGAACTACCGGCCGGCACAAAGGACTCTGCTTTTCACAGTAACCCGAAATCCGCCCTTGTACCCCCACTTCAGGCTGTGATTGAGAGTGACTTTTCGATGTCGATTCTTGCAAGCAAGCACTCGGCTTAAAGCCCTTCCCCTCCCGCGGCCATTAGACCGAAGGTAGGCAGGTCGATTCCATTCCCGAAGACTTGCTTGCATGCTTGGGTATCGTAGACAACTCGATTCGTTGGAGCAGCTAAAGACCTACCTTGAAATGCTCCACCTATTCCCCTCTCCCAGCTGCCCGCAGGGCTTTAGCCCATTCTTCCCAGTAGGTGCAGAAGCAGGAAAAGAAGCGGAAGACGCATTGATCCGAGCAGAGGCAGTTGAGTCTTTCGAAAAGGATGCTCCGGCATGAAGAAAGGCCTTATGGAAGGAAATAGTAAGATAAGACCCTTGTTCCAGAATTCTATTACACACGACAAGGAAGCTCTCGAAAGAGCTACCTCAGAATGAAAGCTACATCAATCCACAGCAATCCTAGATATCTCCACCTCGTAAAGCCGTAACAGCATCGACTCATTAATGCGCCCTCAAGGGGCAGCCTAAGGAACAAGGAAGAGGCTCGGCAGGAGACTCGCAACTAAGCACCTAAGCCCTAATTGAATCAGGATTAAGCTACTTTGTGCACCCGAAGTATTTTAACATTTTGTCTGGTGGTTTCGCCTAGTATGTATGACGTACATAGCACTAACTCGACTTTAGGGGGCAAGTAGGCCAGGCCTCTTAAGGTTACCTAGTTTTCTTCATCGCCATGATCATTAGAGCTCTCGATACCGGCTGGATCGGCACACTTGTCACTCTCATTTTCAATGGGAAACTAAGTTTCATCCATCACACGAAAGAAAAGATCAGACTCGGCACACGGATCAACCTTCAAGCTGTCCAAGTTATCTCTGTCATCTGTTGATAGAGTCTTTTCTTTATAACCCGGGCACCAATAGTCATTGTTTTACTGAAAGTCTAGTGAATAAGGAGACGGCTTCCTTCGCTGCCTACTATGCTTTGGCTGCTTAGCTTATGCTATCCTCTCAACTTACTGTAGGTAGCCAGTTTTCTCCGACTGAAGAGAATACCAAGTCAGGTCAGGAATGCACCAAGGTGGAAGAGTCCCTTGTATCGGTCAGTTAATCAATAGTAGAATAGAAGAGTCCCAGTAATAGTTTCGTCCAATTGCCTAGCGTAGGCTTAATACACTTCCCTATCTCGGTCCTCGCTCTCAACGCAAACGGTAGCCAGGTAGTCAGGGAGTTCAACCAAGCAAGCCTTCTCCTACTGCTACTAGTCCTAGCAAAGAGCGGTAATGCCCCATCTATTCTAGCAAACCAAGGGAGACCCAAGCAGCAAGAACAAGAGGGGATCTTGCCGATTCTGATTCACTTGCGAAAAACAGGGAAAACTAAACCACATCTTCCTCTTAAGGGCTCGATAAGCATAAGCCTTTTCTATTATATTAGTCCCACAGCTCCTTACAGAACACTTGCTACCGTGGCCTAAATGCTACGCACCTTCTACGAGGGTATCCGGGAACGTGCTACTTTATAAAAGACCGGGATTTGGGGCAAAGGAGTAAATACACTTGTCCCCTTCCTTGCTTCCCCTTCTTTATGTGTGATTGGCTTCGTCGCAGCCTATTCTGTGATGGAGAGATCGAAAGCATTAGGGTCGTAGCGTGAATGTGCAATTCTCTTCCTTTCACCGACATCTAGCCTATTATAGCACCAGCTCTTCGTCTTCTCTGCCTTCTTCTCCTCTATTTAACAACATTTCACGAAAGCATATTTCGTTTGTCTTTCCCTCTCTTTTCCTCTGTGGTCCTGCTTAACTTGCTTACAAAGGAAAGGGGCTCCAACAGCGCCGCGGGAAAAGGAAAGAACTGTGTGTTGCTTCTTGGTATGATGGCCGGTCATAGTTTAGTAAAGATTTTATGGAATGCTCATTACTCGGCGGGAGTAGTGACCCCGCTGCATGTTATGACCGTAAGGCAAGGCCATACGCCCGTTTGGCTCCTCGCGGAGTATAGCTCACATCCAAATTTGGATTGAGGAATAGAGCTATCCGACTGAATGGTTTTGAATAGAAGAGAGGAAGCAAATGATGGACACAGTCTTCCTCACATGTAACAATCATCCTTTCGTTCCATTTTTAGTAAAGAATGGCGAGAAAGAGGAAATGATTCAAATACCGCCTGGAAGTCCGAGGACCTTTAGTACTGTACTCTACCCCCGAACTCTATTATGAGCATAAATACTACCTGACTTAAGGGACGCATCAATGAGATCTTTCTTTTTTGAGATAATCGACATTTAGGGCTTTACCGACCGCTAATCCATTTGAAGCGAGATCCCGACGTTCGTAAGCGTGATCCCATGGAGTTTGTGCTGACATCAACGGGTCTGTTTTTCTATTCCATGTTGTTCATTGGGACCTCCGTCCTCAATCGTTTGGTGAATGAGAAGCTATCTACCTTTCTTACCTGATGGAAATCTCGTTATCGACTTCGACTCCGTTAGCGCTAGACTAACAGAGAGATATCTAATCTTACTAACACGTTTCTAACTCGAATTCCAAGCTCGTGATAACAGGGCAATTTCCCGGTATAGTGAAGTTATTGATAGGATTGGTTCGAAGTTGCAGTGAAGGAGTCGGGTTTACAGTATAGAACGAAGCGGATCGACTCGACGATGGAATGGTAAGACCAGCCCAAGAAACTCGGAGTTGAAAGTTTTGTTATGCGCTTGACTGAATAGCTTTACCTCTGATCCCTATTTGCATTCTCTTGCTTTGGCGGCTGCTGCTGGAGTTGCTGTGTGTGAGCAAGTTAGTTCTCCACTACCTGCGCCAGCGCCACAGATGATGCAAGCAAGTGACCATGGCTCTTCCTAGAGCCATCCGGGGCGTGCTAGCTGCAATTCAAGGCTCTTCCCTCTATTGATGGCGAATCTTGGTAGGTGTGACTCTACCTTGGCTTGATAAGCCTAGCGATCTCGGTATAAATAGTGGACGAAGGGCTTGCCTACCTATCGACCGCCTAACCGACTGTATTGTTCTTCAGCGCAGCGATGCGAGATTATTGAACCCTACGGCCTCATCGGATTCTTTGACTACTTTCCGCTTTCTTATCACAGTAGAGGTACTGCATCTAACTGTCTCCCTTCTTCCTGGCCTTAGCGATGACTATTGTTCCAACTGCAATTTCTAGCTTTGTGGAGGCCCAAAATGGATATGAAGGCTTGTGTCCTTTTGAACTGTTTAAGCAGCAGAAGTTGGTGTCAAAAGACTTCTAGCTTTTGATCTCTCTTGCCTTATCCATAAGGCGAATAAGCCGATGATCGATAGTCTGCCACTGATCGGTGGCCGTTGGTCATTTTGTTTGACCATTCTGTTGACTCTACTTTTTGTCGATGTTTTTTGAGTTAATACTACGATTAGGATGGCGGGGAAGCCTTCGCGCTGACCGTTCCAGTAGCAAAAGGACTATTGTTGCACGCTTCTTTCTTGAGGACTCTGACTCTGTTTTCGTTTTGCAGAGTCGGGAATAACTTCACAACTTCCCTTTCCCGCTTAATCACTTCTAATCAGATCTCTCCTTTCGGGTGGGTGAGCAGGACCACTTCCCGCTTCAATTCCTAATACTACTTCTTTCTTTCTGTGCAGTAGCATTAGCAGTGGTAGGGCTGGGGTCTCCCTTCCTTTCATAGCGGTAGTACTACAAAAGGAGAGAGCTACAAAAGAGTACACCTAAAGGTAGAGTTACTACATCTCAGGAGTAGGCATCACAAGAGAAACTAAGTTCGTTTCGGTATGAGAAAATAACCAATCCTGAATAAGGGATAAGTCAGGCGTGTACAGACTATGGCATCGTTAAGCGCTTTTCTTTTCAGTGTGAAATGTGTTGTTTCAAAGTAGCTAAGGGTCGGAGACCTGATCTTTGGTCATATAGCCGTGTGAGAAGTCTGGTACTCTATGTTGAAGCTAATTCCCTGATCGCCTGTCATATGCGCTGCCCATATCCTGAGCCTGCTTAGAGGGGACTCAATAACGGAGATCTTCTTTGACACGCGGACCTAGTTTCCACCAAGCCAGATGTACCCGATTCAGTGATGACACTTACGGTACTATCCCATTTTGTTGGCTTAGGGCCTGATGCAACGTTTGCTTCTAACTTAGTACTGATCTATTGTTATTGTCCGATTTGCTTTCTTAGTGCTGACACCTTCGTATGCCGATCTTACAATGAAGCGGCAGAAGAAGCTATTTGACAGTAATCTATCAGGAACTTCAGAAAAAGACTGGAAAGTAAGGAGGATTTCGTACTTTTCTAGTCTCTGACCGAACTCCCTACTCTTTTAGGTTGTATCTTGGAAGCATCGATGTTAATGATCTCTTCTCTTGTGGCTTGACTGCTATCCTTTCACCAAAGAAAATCGTACTTCCACGGGGAAAGGCTATAAGGGAAGTTCCCCTAACAAAGCTTACTTGGATTTAGTCTTTCCATTGTGGACCTATACCATCTTTCAGTCATATTCCCGCTCCATCGTTTATAACTGATGAGATGTATGTGCCTATCTCATGTGGTTTTGAAGATATATTAACGTCCTTGGTAAGTAAGTGCTTATGAACAAGAATTTGATTAGCCTTAAGCTCCCTCCAAAGGCTTAAGTTTCACGTAACCTTTCTTCCTATTTCGCTTCCTTTGGGGCTCTTTTTTAGCCCACCTGAAAGTGCCAGACCCGAGTGAACTCACCCCTACTAATCTAAATGGAAGTCACGCACTGGATTCCTTTTTTCACTTGTTATATGTTGCAAGTTGGAGTGCCTTTGACACCTAGGTCTCTCTTTCAAGCTCAGGAGAGAGAGTGAGTGCCCGAGTCGTAGTATGACCGAAGCCTCCTGCCCAAAGATTATGGTGAAATGTCATTCTATTCTAGGCGGGCGAGTATCAAAAGGGAGACTCACCAAGCTGATGCCATAGGACTGAAGACTCGAGTGTGCGATTTCGTAGCCGTTCCTGAGCAATTCAATTCAAGGAGGCCGGAATCCTCGGTGAAATCATCCCCGGCGGGGGTCTCTTGGGTGAAGGTGCTAGTGAAATGCCCAATCACTTCATTAATCAAATGCCAAACTCAATCACAAGCTATAAAGGGAAAAAAATCCACTGTGGGGGATGGGGTCCGGATGGACATCAAGACTCAAATCAGGCGATTTCACAAGATTGCCCATGCCTGACTCGGCAATTTCGCGTCCTTGATATGACCGATCATCTCCTTCGTTACCTAATTCTCTAGACAGAGATCACATCACGGTAAGCCCCTATTAGATGGTAGTTCCATGGTTCTAAAGATGCATGAGATGTTCGCCAGCGTAGAAAGAACCCGAAACTCCTAATTCACTCAAGGGTCACCCAGAGCTTTTTTCATTGCTTTTTTGCTAACGACATCATTCTCTTCGCAGAAGCCAGATTGATAGCTTTCAACCACTTGGAGGGACTATGCAAGCAAGTGATCTATTCCTAGAATCCGGGAGGAGCTCTTTCAAAGCGAGAGGGAGCGGCTTCCCTGTTCTAGAAGGACCCTCTCTCTGTCTTACCGGAAGTGAGATAGTGAATGTCCCAAAAGCATGTATTGACTTCCTGGGTCAGTCCAGGTTTCGAATCCACATCGGGAAGGCAAAGCCAGCAAGGAAGGGAATGAGGATGGCATAGAATCATCTATGGTCTCAGCTGTGATGGCTCTTGCTTTTTTTCAGCCGAGAGTTCATCAAGAGAGGAGGAGAAAGGTAGTGAAGTGACAAAAGGTGGTTCCGTTTTGAAGGCTTAGGGAAGAATCATTCAATCTCGGGACAAAAGGCAGAAGGGAAGGTAGCTCGTGATTCTCGTCTCGGTCTTCTCGAAAGGTAGTTTAGTGGGTAGGCAACTCACTCAATCAATAGGAATTCTCTCTAGAACCCTAGAAGGAAGCCTGGGGCTAGGAACCAGAGAAAGGGAAGGTTGAAGCCAATCTCGCTGGCAGGTATAATCGAGCCTCTACCAATCCCGGAGCGACCGTGGTAAAGTGTTTCTTTGTATTTCATTGTGGGATTGCAAAAAGTGGGGGAGTCTTGAAGCATCTTGGTTGTTGTGGATAGATTAGGATTCTATAAAGTAAAGATGCTACATTCATTCCTGCTCCAGCTACTTGTTCAGCAGAGGAGATCCGGTAATCCGACTCTGATCTTTCCTGTAAACTAGAATCTCCCCCCGCTGCGCGCCTTGCTCTCGGGTGAAGTGCTTATACTTGGCTTGGCCACTCTATCACTTGGGCTGGGATCGCTTCGCACCTAAATGCATTTCCCGTTCTGAAACTAAAGGGTATTGACTACTCTATGGCTATTACGCTTTTTCCTGCAACGGAAAGAGTACCAGCAAAAGCAGAGTTCAAAGCATCATAAGAGCAAAAGAGCAAACCGAACAAGCAAGAGACAAGAGCTTCTTCTCGGCATCCTTAAGAAGTAGATTCCCTTTCTGGGCTACTTGACTACGCTATTATTGTGAAAACATCAGGCACATGTTGCAGGTTTTTCTCTAGCCTTGAGGCGGTGAAAGTACTGGAATGGGAGTTCCGGGTAGGACCTCCTAAAGGAAAGCATTTTTGGATCCTCGGAGTCAATCGCTTCCTTAAGACCTATCAAGTAAAGAAAGAAGAATCCGGCCCTCTTCCTACTCACTTTGCAGCGCTTACTCGTTGAGCGGCAACAGCAAGTGCCCTTACTCAACTTTAACGGGATGGATCAACTACTTATTTAGTGTAGTTACGATAGAACCAAACTCAACGGATGAAAGAACAGCAATTCTCTGTTCATGGTTTCATGGGAACAGAGTGAGAAGAAATGGATCTTGATGGCGATTCGGCAAAGAGAGGTGTTACGAACACCAGGGCAATCTCGATGAAAGTAGAAGCAACTAGATCAACGGCGACTTTCCAGCTTGCTGCTTTCACTATGACCTTCCCCACCTAATCTTCCTCCATATAGGAGGGGTATAGGAGAAGCCCCGGAACTACGCTTGAAGCTTCATGAAAGAAAGGCAACCGAACTCGAATAAGACCGGACTCTCTCGACGAAAAGGCCTTCCAAGGGAAGGAAGTCGATGGTTCCCAAGGATCCAATATGGCGCACTCAACATAACATATTTGTGGGGTCCAAGTCTGATTTTGTTGGAGAGCATTAAACTCATCAGCCATAGCAGCACGCCACTCAGGCAAGCGAACGGCTTGAGAGAAACAAGTAGGTTCATCACTGGAAGAGGAGAGCTGAGCAGCTAGAGCACGAGGTAAGGGATAACGCACAGTGCCATCAGTGCGAACCAATGGTCGATGTATCGCATCACGAAGACGAGTAACCATCGGATGGAGCTGCGCAGGAGAAGAAGAGTCTGGACCAGAAGATTGCCCATTAGGTGTGGGGTCCTTGTGGTAAACTGCCTTGGAAACTCCTAGTGCTGAAGGCTTCCGAGTTGGAAGTGTTAGCGTCATCATAAATAGAGCTGGGCTTATAGTTGAAGGGGTGGGAGGATCATCTGACCCTAGCATGATCCTCTACCCGGAGTTCATGAGATGGGAACGATTTCCCTTAAATCGACATCATGGATTTTGATTTGCTAGGAACTTTTTAGTTATCCGTCTTTCTTACCTGGTTTGGCGTGGTTCAATCCGGGGGGGAAAGGATGAGACGGATGTGTCTCCTACTCCTTTCCCGATAGGATACGGTTTTTTTCTTTCTGCCATGGATACCCCCTTTCAGGTATTTCCTTAGCCTGAAAGGAGGTCGGGTCGCATAATAAAAAAGCATGCAATCCGCCCTAATCAGTAAGGGTCCGGTGAAAGATCTTAAGGAAAAAGAGCCAACCCTTCTATTCCTCTCCCGAGCTTGAGCTTTCGCAAATCTCTGTCTAGCCAACCACTAACGCTTTCCAATGATCCCTTCCCTGTCGCGGGAGATTCAATTAAGCGAGATGAAGTCGGTAAGCATTCCCCGAGAATGCCTATTTTACCTATTTGACATTTCTATACATAGACTGAGAATCCTTTTTCTCGATCTCGAACCGTATGAGGCGAAGAGTTCCTTTCTAAGGGGGAAGAAGACCGGGACCCTATCTCATTTCCTAGCTATTACCTCTTTAGCAGCCAGATTGACTTTCCCGAATCAAAGAATTTCACCAGAACTGTCAACAGCGAGATCTGCTTCTTTGCTCTGGGGCAGCGCAGTAATTAGCCTTGCTTGGCAGAATAATGCGTTAGAATAGTTTGGCAGGTTGTTTGCCCCCATCTAATGGTGCCAGGGATAATCCTAAAGCCACCAGGTCACCAATATTATCTGAGGGATCAGAAAGTCAAAGATGGGACGAGCAGTCGAGATCATGAATTAGAATCTCGTAGTTGATGCTCTTCAATCGCTGATGTGAATCTGCCATAAGGTACTTCTCTCCGAACCAATGCATTCTTCTCCCGAACCCGGTCCCTTAGCTCCACTACTTCTTTCTTATCTGTCTCCGCTGGCCACCAACCAGCATCTATTCCTTACTCGACTAGCAATACTGACTTGAACCGCTGAAGAAAAGAGTAGAGTTGGAAGCATTTCACCGAGTGATAGTCGTCTATCGGCTGGATATACTAACAATGTCATTTTCCACTATATATGACTGACTTTCAAAGTAGTACTTTCGCTAGCTTACTTTCTATCCCATGCAAATTGGCTCCCTCCCTACTTGTTGACTAAGCTGCGGGTGAATTACCTACGGACTGACAGCTCCCCATCCATAAGCCAGACTGTCGCGAGGGACAGCTCCTAATCTATCCATTCTGGCGTTCTATGCTTAAAGCTCAATCCGGGAAACCTTTTTTTCATTTTCTTCTTTCAATCCTTATGTTGTAATGGGCAAGAGGGACGAGTGGGATAATTTTCAACAGCTTTCCTTTGCTCCTTACCGTAGTTGGAAGAAGTTAGAAATATACCTAAAGTTGAGAAAGAGTAGTTGGTGGAATAGGCCTTTCTCTTCCTATTCGACAGTAGAATCAAACTCTTCGTTTGGGATCTACTAGTTCTTTGACTGGATCAACGTATGGATCTGCTTTCGGCTCTGCTCCCGTCATAGTAATATGGTATGGTATAGGTCTCTCGCTGGAAACATATTTTGTCGATGAAGGGAAACGACCGGCGACGATAGTATACCAATTACAAGCGATTGTTGCTACGTTTTTGTACTCGACTGGTATCATAATCAAAAGTTCATCCGGGATGGAAAGCAGCCATGGGGAAAACCCGCGTATACTAGTGGGGATGAGATAGCCTTGGAGATGTCAACTCTTCAACTTCAGAACTTTGACTCCAGTAGCTACGATTCTCAAACCAGTTTAGATCAGGCCCACGGAGAATCTCCCGTGATCATTCCGACCATCAACTTAATTGACCACAGAAGAAGCATGGGAAGATTCAGTCAGTCTCGTCACCCTTCCTGTCGTACGAGTAGGAACACGTAACGAAATGATAGAAAGGGGAGGACGACATTTCCTCGCTGTGTCATATCACAGCGCCTTCCTAACCCTCGAAAGGGCGGGTTTGATTGAACCAGTGTCAGCAAGGGAGCTACAAGAACCCTTGCCATGGAATTACGACTCTTGGTCCCGTAAGAAGGCGTGTTCAAGGTCTCTTTTAGATGAAAGCTGAAAGAGTCTCTCAAATAGACTTTCTTTTCGACCAGAATTTCACTTTCTTTAGATCGCAAGTCAGTCTCTTAGAGTCCTTTCCTTAGTAGCAGGATCCTATCATAGGCGCACTCAGTTGAGTCTAGTTCAGGAGTGAAGGAAGGCTACAAGTAAGTTTCTTCAAGCACTGGGAATCTATCGCTCTGAGGTCTACTCTTCTGGTAGTACGTGCTTGCCCTGTCCGCTCATCTGATCGAGAATCTTGAATCTCTTTAGCCTTGCTATCATCTGCTGGTCATCCCTTTCATTCAATCTGATGGTAACTGGAATCATAAATATGATGGGGCAATGAGGAAATAAATATAGTATAGCACATCTCTCCACGAATCTCTCTGTCTTGCTATTAGCCCTAGACTTTAAAGTCTTAGCTTTCTCGGCAAGATGATGAATTCCTTCCGCAGGAATTCCCCCCAGGTTGTCTGTTTAACTTCGTCCTCAGTGGGTGGGAGAGAGAAGACAGCATACGAACATCAAGTGGAGCAAGGTGGCGTACTCTCCGAACCAAACAAGCACATAGAAGAACGATTTGAACCAGTAACAGCAACCAACCAATTGTGAGGGCTGGCCAAACAAGGAGCACAAAAGATCCTTAACTCTTGCTGTCGTTACAAGCCTAAGGGCGGAGGGTGGGACATTGATCCAAAGCTCGAGTACGGTACGAAGCCCTTCCTCCATGAAAGGCTCGGGCAGAAGGTAGAAAGGCTAAGACAAAGCCGCTTCCTAAGTCACTCAGGTATGGCTTTGGTTAAGTAAATTGACCCCCTCTTCACCAGTAGCCAAGGTAGGCATAATCCGCGTGAGCTCTTTAAAGTGTTTAGTACCTCACCTCACTGGTGCTCTTCGCCAGATCTTTTTTAAAGCAACAAGAACTCCTTCCTTATGAAAGGGTCTCGTTCTGCTGTATGGGCTTTCCCCAAGGTGTAAAAAGTCTTTTCTAGCTAGATCCTAAGATCTCGACCCACGGCTTAGTAATCCGCAGACGCTTCATACGAAGCCGGATCCGCTGAATCAGGAGAATCCACTGATCTAGGCAGGTGAGTTGGTATATAACCAAAGGAAGAGCAGAGAGAAAACTCGCCCAAAAGCCCTATTAATCGAGTTGGTAAGGCGAGGAAGGCGTCCGGAAACTCTTCCAGCAGATCTTTAACTGAAGACATATCTCACGAATAGAAAGTCTAGTCTTGTACGAGACTCTTCCGCTCTTGATTCGAATTGCCTTACCTTATGGCCCTTATTGATTAGGGGCTCTGAGATTAGGATGTTGAATCGATCAGATAATAAGAGAGAGAGATAAAGAAAATACATATACTTTCTAGTGGAATCTTAAGGTCTAGCACGTTGAGAGAGTTGAGTTTCCGGGGATTGAATCGGTTGATAGCCGGGATACGGGAAAACTAAGCTAAGCAAGGAGAGGCTAGAGCTAGAAAAGGCGAGGAATAATAGCTTGCTTGTGGAACCTGGTACTTTAATGGGGGTATTCTTGTACAGCTTGGCCCTTTCCCTGGCGCACTGCCATCGAATCTACTAGTCCTCCTCAAACCCAGTGGGTCCTTGCGAATTCGAGTTTTCAACTTCTTCCGTGACAACCCAGAAATGTCATGGTTCCTCATATATGCATTCCATCAAGTTAGTGCATAATTAATTATACGATTTCTATTTTCTTTCTCCGATTCTGTATGACAACAGAACGAGCATTCGCTGGACGGCCAAACATTGAATGAAATGTTGGCATGGGGTTTCGGCTATTTCAATTCCATTTTCAGTCTTTTTAATTGAAATTGATCTTGTGCCGGTTGAAGCACGCGTTGGAGCATCCAAACAAACCAGCAGAGGCTGCTGTGGCAGAGACAACAGCAAAAGCACTAGTCTCCGTTGATCACCTATCAGCAGGGAAAGCAGCATAGGTAGCAGGAGCTAACTAGGGTTTAGGTACCAATTCGAAGAGCATTCGTTTACCTCTCCTTAGGGGTCGAGAGCAGCCAGCCCTAGAGGTACCACACTAACAACGGCATCCCGACCTGATACGGATCCTTACCTCTCTATCCACAACCGACTCATCATTTCGAAAGCTTATTTATTTACTTGAGGCATAGGCATGGGCACAGGTGGAGACACAAGCAAAGGCAGATCCTGTTAGAACTTAAGAATCCCGGAATCCCTTCCTATTTGAGAGACAATAGTGAACATTTACCCATAATCCATTGAAGTAGCACCAGCGGCAAAGGCACAGGTTCCTTCGGCGGCAGGAAAGGCAGTTGACTTCGTTGACCGGATTGGAGCAAACACGCAATACATACGGAAGGGGAACTTGGACAGTTATATGAAGTCTTCGACTGGTTAGCCGCTGCTATCGTGTATGGACGTCCAATAGGAGGAGTTCTCATTTTTTTATAACCGTTATGAGCTTCCCCAAGAACGGCAAAGAACTAGATGGAGGGAAGGCCGAACTGATGGCTCACAAACAACTGCGGAATAGAGCCAAGCCAATCTCTGGAACTGCAACTGAAGCTGATAATGCTGGAACCAACACTGGCCAGAACATGTAGGGAGCTACCTGAAGGGGGAAGCCAACTGGGGACTCCAAAAAATAGCTGGAAAGATTCATGCATGTCCGGGGTCTTCGACAAGAACTGGAGCACTGGGACCATCAATGTGTACGAATCTCAACGGTGCAAGAAAGGTTCTCCCCGGCCATCCTATTAAGGACTGTTTCGTCCTCAAGGACAAGATTCAAAAAAAGAAAAGAAAGGCGCACAAAATGTTTACCAGGGAATGCGCGAACGCCTATATGCTCGTGGAAAGATTCAGAGAGCCCAAAAAACAAGATTACGCTAGCTGGCCGCTAACAACGGCTGGCTACAACGATGATGGGAGCCTCCAAGCGAAACCCATCCTCCTTTTAGGCCAACACGAGGAAGAAGAAGGGTGGCAAGAGAAGTACCTTAACTTACTCCAGGAATTAGAGAAGGGGCAAGGGATGCAAGCAAGGAATCCAATCCAGGAAAGTCATCAGTCCCACATCGGCTAGCCCTTTCCAGCTCTGATTCACTTGCGAAAACAGGGGATTCGATAGCAGTAGCTGCGGATTATCATGTCAAACCTTCCACCAGTTCGATAGGAGCTTGCATTCGCTGCATCAATGAATGTGCTTGCGTACTCCTGCGGGAAGTGGGACTAATCTAATTTCGTTCTTGTCTGAGCTAAGAGAATTCAATGAATCGTCTCTTGCACGAAGACTTTAGAGCTATCTCTGGGGCATCTTTTTAATATATGTAAGTTGCTTCTGTGCCTACTTTCGTACCTTTCCCCTTTGGCCCTTGGTAATTCCGCATCTGAGATGAGTTAGGTCAGGAAAGGTGGCAAGAGCCTATTCTATTATACGATACCACCAGAATTCCTCCTTGCAGTTGATTAACTATAATTGGACATGGTAAGGAAAGCAGGAATGTCATCAGGCTCAGACCTATTCTTGCAAGAGGCGATTCGTGCACAAGCCCTTCTTCTTCGGCCTTTTGACTCTTTCTTGTTCTTTAGGGAATTTCGGAGTGAATGAGTTCAACAAAACAAGGAAAGAAGGCTATAAGCTGCCTACATGGAATCATGCACACCTCCCAGAAAGAGTATATGGCGATAATAGGATGCTAAATCTCCCTAGCTTCCTTCCTCCAACTGCTCTTAGTCCGCCTACTACTATTATCCCTTCTCTTCGACGAGTAACTCCCTGCTCCTCGGGCATTAAGGCCAGGAAAGGAATCAGTCCCAAGAGCGGCTACGAGAGCAGTTACCCTTCTAACTTTAACACCGGTTACGTCCTTCTTGTCTTTTGCAGCGGTTAGGAATTCAATAGCAGTTAATTCAATTGCTAGTCTGACAACGGCTTATTCTTGAACAACAACCATGGCATTCTCTGCCTACTCTTTCACTATGTCATTTGCTTTCCTTAGTAAGCCTTCTGCTCTTCGAATACCTAAGGGATTAAGTCAGTTCAGTTACTTCCCTGCCTTCCCCAATCAGTACCTTGCTTCTAGACCTCAAAAGAGCTTATTCGATCACAGTTGATTCCGTGCCTGAATGTGCAGTCTGTCCCTCAATCCGATTAGGGGCATGCCCTTTCTCCTAGTGCCTTACTGACTTTTTAAAGCAGACATCTGTCCATTCAATCGGAATTGATATTTCTAGAGGTATACTCAATTTAGCGATATCCCACTTCTCTTCCTGAAAGTGCCACACCGGATACGCATTCAGTTACCTTTCTAAGAGCTACTTGAATTTCTCTTCTTTGCTCTGATTCAATTCCAAAAAACCTTCTTGCAAACAAGCCATTCGCTTCCGGCCAGGGGATTTGCCCACTGCTCCTCCTAAGACCGGTAATCCCGCATCTATTGATTCAATTGGGATCGGTAATTCCATCAAAGCACCTTCGACCTTCCCTAGTTTCGAATCTAGTCTCGGCATCAATCCTCTTCGGGGATATCTTTCATATCAAGTGGATAGCTTTTGAATCAATGGCATTTTGATTCTTTGTGCACAATCTCTTCCCGCTATGCACCCTCTTTCGTAGGAATCCATGTGGTGTGGGCTTTATGCTTTGGATGATTCCTGCTTCATTCTAATAGGATAGAATCCTCCTCGTACATTAACTATGCCAGTTGCTTGCCTTCTCCTTCAAAGCATCTTCTCGAAAGAAAGGCATTCGTATTCGTCGAAGCCTATTGGTCCTAATTGCGCATTCCCTTCCTTGCAGCCTATGCATCAATCCCATTCGTGGCTATCTGAACTATTGCTATTGATCCAACCTCTATCAATTCCTTTTTCAAAAGGGGCCTAGCGCTTGAAAGCATCAATTCCATAAGCCTTAGGGTTAGAAGTTCCTTGCTTTCCTTAGGTCAATCAATCAGGTTAATCCTTCCCAACTTGCATTCTCTTCCTAGTGCTTTTGGTTTTGAATCCCTTATGCCAGCTTAGAAGTTAAGTTCTTCCTTTCCTTGGCTTACTGTCTTTCCTGATGGTGAATAGCCGCTCTTTGATTTGATAGAGGAAGTGACATCTAAGGGGAAATAAGAGATGGCATCGAAAAGGAGAAGGCAAAGGGACTAAGAAAGAGTGTCTTGAGAAGGGGCTTTGAGGGAGTCTTCGACTGATTGACCATACTTTCCTTCGACGCAGGAAGCATCGAATTGCATTAGTGGGATAGCTTACTTCAAGACTCCCCCAAGCCAGGAAAGCTAGTGCTCGTGAATGCGCTCCTTACATGCATATTCTAGTACCACCGAGAAAAGAGTCCTTAGGCCCCATCTGAGAAGGAAAGCCTTAACGCCCTTGCTTTCGTAACCCGTGCTTGATGCAATAACCGCAACGAGAGTAACCGGTTCAAGAGTAAGCGCTGTTGGATAGAAGACTGGTATAGAATCAGCTGTGGGAAGAGAAGACCACGTAGCCTTGCTATGCTAAAGGAATGGATTTCACTCTTTAGGGAGTGACCCGAGGGTGATATCATAAGCTGTTGTCGGAATAACTGGTAATATCATCGGTAAGAATTAAGCCAATTTCTCCTCTTTCTTTTCTGGGCTTGTTGGAATAAGAGCTTTTGTCGCCTTTCCTTTGTCCTTTGACATCGAATCGGTTTTGCTAGAATCAATGGCAGAGAATGCCCGCTTGTCGCAAGTGAGCAGACCCCTGACATCACAGAAGACGATTTTCGGCATATGGCTACTTCTATTCTTGGGCATCCCGCCTCAAATAGACTAGGCTCCTTCATTCCTTAGTAACCTCCTTCATTCATGCCTTATCTCGGTTACTCTTTCCCAGTTCCTAGCTCTAAGACTAGTGGAAGAAGGGGCAAGAGTGTCTTCGCTCCTACACCTTCCTACACGAAGGGCTGCTCTTACTCTTAGGAGTTCTCTTTCCCTGTTGCTAGAGTTATTTCTTCCTAGTTCTTTCTCTCCTAGTTATTCTCCGAGGACTGTATTTAACCGTCTATGAACTTCTAAGACGGATTCCTTTTTCTCTGATCTTTCATGCCTTACTCTTTTATTCTGTAACAAAAGAAAAGAGATAGGCACCTATTATAGATAATTAGTGGTTTAGCTGTATTGCTAAATCAGTTCCTTCCCCCCTACCCTCTACTCTAGTATGCTATTGACTTCCTTCTGTGATCTGCCAACTGCAATACATAGTTCCAAGGTAATGAAGATAGGACGTTGTGCGGTAACTAGAAGTGAGTATACTAAACCTTCACGCCTGCTACTTTTATTGATATTGATGAATGCGGGGTAAGGACTCTTATTAGATAGATGTGGGCTCAGGACTGTGTTGACTGAAGCTTTCGACATCCCGGAAGGACAAGGAGAGCATCGAGAGGTTGAATCCATAGTAAATAAGATGGCATAGACATAGAATGGGATTGATGGACAAATGCCACATAAGAAGCTTTTATTGACCTTTTTTGCTATCTAACGAGTGCCATCCTAGATTTCTTCTAGTTTTCGTGATTGAGGGTGGTGGGTGGTTAAGACCATGCGTCCTAAGGGCATGGGCAGTGGGTTGGGTATAGATAAATAAGTTTACCTATGAAGGCAATCCGAAGAATTGCTTTGAGGCTGACTATTTTGTTCAATTATGAAGGAAAGTGAGTGATGGCGTGAGACACCATGTTCAGAGCTTCTTCGTTGAATTTGAGCATGCATGTCTTTCCGTCTGGATCTACAACAAAGTAGTTTGATTTCATGGACGGAATAGTCTCGCCGCTTCACCAATCAAAGAATGGGTGGGGGCGAGTGCAGTGAGGTGATCTTTTTCATATCTTTCTTTTCGGATTGGTTTCGTGTGAAATAAGCTCTTCCACTCTCGTGAAATGTTAACTATCCCGAGGCTTACGTAGTGAAAAAGGGAACTAGCTCTTCTCCTCAACCTGTTCCATTTCCGCTAGCTATAGAGCGCACTTTTTCTATGCTTTATTTACTTACTATAGAGGTTTGGAACCCTCAACAACTTGACCCTACCTACCAACAGACTTTAGTACTACTTACTCTCCAGCCGGTCCTTCTTCGGCCACTTCTTCGAACAATTATGAAAGAGTTGGAAGGCCTTCTCATAGCCTGTAAATCGGAAGCCCTAGACCATACCAACTCGCTTCAGACTCACTTTCCAGCTCACAATTGAGAAAGTGTTCAACTTCAAAGGTCGGAGAAAGACTCTCTACAAGCGGATAGGAGTACTTTGCAAGTGCACCAATGTCCCAGAGGAAGGAAGATATGAGTTAGGGCGGGGCATCTCCTTCAATCATGCCAGCCGAGTAGGCTAAGATCTTATCCTTCACTTGAGAAGCAAGCAGTGATAAGCTTTGGTTTGCTCAGCTTTATTCGAAAGGGTGAGTTGATGCTTGGGTGTCTGCTGCTGCAGCCAGGCGAAGCATGATTCTATAGTTTCGGTGGACTTCCTTCATGTTGGTCTTTTAAAAAAGAAAATGGTAAGCTCTTGCTCGCGCATTTGGGCTCTTCCCGCGGTAGAGCCTCTCGCCTATCGCGTATAGGCTTCTTCACTCTTCTATAGCGCTTATCGAGGGAATTGAGCTTAGCTTAGCCCTTTAACCAGCGCTTATCGAGGGAATTGTTTCTAAGCCGACAAAGGCACTGTTTCGCCTACCGACACCGCTCGCTAACCGGTTACCGTCTCTTACCCTTCAATCGGCGGGCCTTGGCTTAGTTTTAGAGGTTAGTTACACATCTATCTCACTTGTAACTACCTGACATAGGCTATCAGACTATTGAGATTACCCCGAAACCAGAGTAGCCAACGGCACTCTTTATTGTGTGCTCTGAGAAACTCCTGGTTAGAAGTCACCTTGAGTCCGCTAAAAGACTAGGGCTATGGTAACTAAACCGGTGTCGGCTACCGTTGACTGCTTCTTTTAGGGTAGGGCTATTACCCCTAAGCCGAAGCGCTGGACTGCACTCGATAATGCTTCTTCTATTTAAAGACGAAGTCCTCGCTCGTGACAACTAGACTTGCACACTCCTTACTTCTGCTATAAGCTATCAAAAAAATAGGGCAGGGAGCTTGTGACTAAGCCGCTAGGGAGACTAATACGAACCCGAATCCGGGAAAGGATCCGTAGACAGCACTGTGGATGGAGTACCGCTCACTGCACGGCTAAGGGAACTCTGTCTTGTATGCTAAGATAAAGTCTTCGGTACAACTCTTCTTTCCTCCGTTCACTCCTCTCCTAACGCAGGCAAGGCAACAAGAAAGCTCTTAGCGCTTCAGTCTTCCATTCCAGGTAAGCAATGCCCTCCTGTCTGTCCTTCTTAGAAAGTAGGTAAGCCTCTCTCCTGTCTGTTCACAAATCGTCTCTTTGAAAGAAGGAGTTCCGGTAAGCAAGTCGGATGTCTCCTAGCCAGCCTGCCCTGTCTCTTATCAAATCGGCTGTTGAAAGATCGGCTGCTCGAGTGAAAGTAGGAATGCCGGTTCTTGGTAGGATTCTATAATGCCTCCTTCTGCTTTTTAGACGAGGAAAGCAATCCAATCAGTGCGGTCAGTCCAGTCAAGTCCTTGACTTCGGTCGTAGGTTGAAAGTCAAGAAGTAGCTGCTCTCCTAGATGGACGAATGAGGATATAGAATAGAACAAGGTAATCCGCAAGTATCGAAAGAGCAGGTAATTCCATCTAAGGATGAGAAAGAGCTCTGCTCTCTTAGGCAAGCAGTAGGGCTTTGGGGAGATCCCCAACCAAGGTAGCTCTTTCGGGTGCGGGGCTTGGTAGATCATAGAGAGAGTCTTTCCTTCCGAAGTCAACTCTTGCGATTGCGCCCCTCATCTATTAGTCTTACAATTTCTATCTTTCTCTTTCGGGCCGTACTCTCGGGCAATGAATGATTTGGAAGACAAAGGGCTAGGCCCCCCTTCCAAATAACAATAAGCAACATAGTAAGTTGGCGCTTCCTGCTCGCGAAAAGCAAGAAGCAGAGAAAAAAGCCTTTACTATAAGGGGGCGCAGCGAGAAGGAGAGTTGCGCGCCAAAAGAAAGAAGAAGAGGGGCAAAGATCAAGTCTTGCAAGGAGCGGAGTGAGTAAGCACAATTGACTCCCTTCTTTCATAGGCAATGAAATTCTTCCTCTTATCCCCGTCTTTGAATTTCATGCTCATGCGCTTAGCAGCAAAATGGGAAAAAGCAAGTTTCACTCTAGAGCCCCTTTCTAGGCCTACTTCTTTCGGGGCTCGCAAAAGCAAAGTCAAGACCGTGTAAGAAGCTATTCTTCTCTCTCTTAGGAAAGTAGGTTCAAGTCAAATGGCTTGCTACAAGCTGGGCTCATGGGCTGCACCGCTTCCCCTGTCCTGTAGTCGTCAGCTCGTTCTTGACAGATCCGATCGGGTGTTCATAATCTGGAGTAAAAGGATTCGAACCTTTGCATGCCGGTACCAAAAACCGATGCCTTACCACTTGGCTATACTCCATACGGCCTGTTAAAGGGTTGGTTGGCCCACCTAACAGATGATGAGATTCTCGAGCGATTTGATCGAATTTTGAAAAGTCTTTCTCACTATTCAGAACTGTGGAGCTTTCGATCGTTCTCGCCTCCCCCGTTTTGGCTCTCGCTCGAATCGGAACCTTTATGCGTTGGTAGGCTTTCGACTCAATCTAATAGTCTACCTATCGGGCGCCAATAAAAGAAAAAGTTTTCGCATGGGCTCATCATCTGATGCAGAACCGATTTCATAACCACCATCCATCACCAATCACATTCCACATCCCACTTCAAACGATTCCTCGGGGAGCCTCCTTTAGAAAGGCATTCCAGCTTCAGAGGCAGGTGAGCCGGGTCAGGAAGGAGTTTGACTGCTGGGATGGGATCGGATCCTACTCGAAGCACTCCACCACGAATAAGAGTCTTCGGGTTGGATAGGCAGTAGAGATAAGAACTCCTATCTTTAGGGCGGGCTTTCAAGACAGAGATGCACTACTCCATCTGGAAAGGGCTTTCCCTCGGGGGGAAAGAGAAGAACCCCTTATTTAAAGGTAAAGCCAGAAGAGAAGGGAGTCAAAAATCAATAGAAAAAAGACCTTACCGGCCGACGGGACTCTACCTACGTCTGGGTCTTATCCCATCTCAAACTCGGATGTTGAAGAGTGCCCTTGAACTGCAGATCAATCATAATAAACAATACAAGAAAAGAAATGGATTCTCCTGCCGGCGAGAAAGAAAAAAAGCGGGAGGGGGGGAGATAGGGAAGAGGATATTAAGGATAGTCACTCCACTCCATAGATAGTGCACACAGATTCTTCTTTCATTTTCAATTCCTTTCGGGTCGGAAACGCGGGCTGCTGGTGGGGCTGTGCCCATTCTCCCTATTCTTCCGCTTTACAACCGGAATAAGGAACCTTAGAATTCACCCTACCTGTCGATGAAAAAATGGGATTTGAGAGGACCACCTGCTAGCGGATCAGAAAGATTTGTATGGAATGTCCTACTCCTGCCTGAGCTTTCCGATCAGCCAATCCCCTATTTCAGGGACATCTGTGTTTGTGTTAGGTAGGCCCAGGGATCACTGATTATGTAGAATGAGCCCACCCCTCTGGCCTATCATTTGTTGGTCGATCCGGCTGACGGCTCCTCATCTCCTACGTCTCTATGGGGGCCCTTCATACAAGTTTGCTGCTAGGAGTCCCTCTAGTCGAATCAATAATCAATAGAAGTCCAAATAGAAGTTTACTGACCTGGCTCTTCAATCGACGATCTACTGCTCCCTCTTAGTTGCAGATGCCCATGTTTTGATTCGAAAGCCCTAGCCAGTGATGAATCGCCAGGAAGATCGGAGTGTGAAATTCCTCCTCCCTTCAGTCCAGTTTGAACCCGTCCCAGCAACGAACACCTTCCTACTGAAAAGTGAGGCTCCGCCCTTCCCCTAGAATCCACTCCGGGTCGGAGGAGCAGCTAGTCCAACTTCTTGAGCAGTCGAGATATTGAACAACGAACATCTGATTGTATTCCTTGCCTCACCCTGAGATGAGAGGGAAGGTCGATTTGACTCGAATCCTGGACCTGATCTTTAATCCTACACCGGTTAATGATGCGATGGGAGAAGTTTTTCTTTTGTCATTTTTTCATCAATGCTGGCCCAGTCGAGGCTCGTCCATGCCCAATCCCAATGGACAAACCTTCGATTTGCATTTGCCCCTAGCTCTATAATCCACCCGTCTTCCCCAGTCCCTGAAAGCCCTTACGGGGGCTTAGCCCTCTTTCTCAACTCGAGTCTTAAGTTCAGCGGCTTTCATCCACCTGCGCTAATAAGACAAAGAAACTAAGAGTCTATGCCTCTTCTTTATCGAGAGGATTCCCATCATTTGAAGTCTCCGGCGAAGGAGACAAGGGCGAGGCACCGAACATGTTCTATCCTCAATCTCCATCCGTCATTAGTAAGATAATCTCAATTCGCTTTTCCTCTTCACTAGTACACTGCGCGCTACAACTAGAAGCCCCTTTTCTAGTAAGGCGCTAGCGCGCAACGGCTGATGAAAAGCTAGCAACTTGTTAGGAGTAGGTTTTGGCTTGCCCCTTTCTTATTATTAGGAAGATAGGTTTGGAACCCTATACAAGGGGCTGCTTGCTGCTCGCCCCTCTCTCGTCAGGGGCTTATGCACTCCACTCGTTACCACTAAACGACGAAGCCAGGAGCGGAAGGAGGGACTTGAACCCTCAACCTCAGCCTTGGCAAGGCTATGCTCTACCATTAAGCTATTTCCGCCAGCTACGGTAGTGGCGAAGCACTACTGAGCAATTCACGTATCACTTGATACGGACGACTTCTGTTTTTCCGCCGGACCACAGTCTTGACCTCCGATCGAGCTACGAGCACGAGTAGGTAGGCGGCGTCAGGGGGAGGGGCGGCTGGGCTGCCTTTTCAATCAATCTCCGGCCGCTCAGTGCCGCTATTGGTGCGAGTTGTAAGGAGTCTTGGTCTCGAGTCGAGCTGGGGCGTCATTTCATTCTCGTAACGGGAATGAGTGCACCGCAAGACCAGACAAGTTGCTCCCCCCTCGCAGCGGCGGCATCTGTCTTTTAAGTGTTGTCATTTCCTAAGACGGCTCCTCTTATTCTACGATAATCCAAGCTGCAGCTCCACGAGTCTGCTCGGAACCGGTCGATTCCTGAGCCATTCGTTCTCCCCTCTCGGTTGGCGTTTGCTAGCCACTAGAGCAAGTAAGAGAACCTACAGTGAATGAATTTAAAGAACCACAGATTTTGACCGGATTGTACACTTTTGTGTCTGGCTATGTATATGGATGTGCATAAAGAAGGGACGGAACATCTCTCTCCTTTGGGGGGAAGAGAGAGGGAAGAAGCTGCAGCGGCACCTCACGAACTTCTTACTGGGGCAGTACTATAGGAATTTTCGAGTGTTTGGATGCACGTGTTTTGTTCATATTCCTGCGCAGTTAAGAGAAAAATTGTCCCCAAGGCAACCACTTCGGTCTTTCTTGGATATGCTCAGTCCGGGTATAGATGCTATGACGTGAAATCCAAGAGACTCGATGTATCCTTGAATCTTTTCTTTCATGGGGTCGCTTCATTTTTTCCTTAACCTAATTAATAAGCCCCGGGGGAGAATGGTGATGGAGATGGAAACATGGGAAGTGCAGTCTTAGGTAGGGGTTTGAATATCGACTTGGTGAGCTACCGTCCTTCTCTCAATCGCTTGTCTCCGGCAGGTGGGTTCAATCAGTTAAATCCCAGCCAAGATTCATGTGATCGGTTGATCATTCTACGTCTTTCTTTCCGATCCGTTGCTTCCAGCTTCACCCTGTGATCTAACTGCAAGTGTAGCCATCCTGGCTCCGAAGCTTTCTAAGACTCCCTTGAGTTCCTAAGGTAGCCAGTGCTTCAGTAAACGCTGGTTCTTTCTCCCTTAGCTCCGCACTCTTACAACCAAGCACCGGAACCAGTAAACAACCAATTGGCTCGTCAATGGCTAAGTAAATGGCGCTCGAACCCTCCATCCTGTATCTCTTTTCTAGTCCCTCGATATCTGACCCGTCAACCTTCCCATCTCCTCTTACTTACGCATCTTCAATCAAATCATGATCCCATCTCGATCACTTTCGCACCTACTTAGGTTGAATTCCGTACCGTCAGGGATTGGAAACTCTCTCAAATTGACTGAGCGTCGGACGGACGGGGCCGACTGCTTTTTTTATGAAAAAGAAGGCCGACCGAAGATTGACTTGAAAAGAGGATGGAACCCTTATTTCGGTTATCCGACCCCTGATTCGATCGGGAGCATAGCCATCGAAGACCAAAGCAGCGGTGATGAAGACTCCGGAGGAGATTGACCGGAACTAGAGTCTCACGAGGGATTTAGCGTCATTCCTGAGCCCTAAGAAAGGCTTTAGGCTAACCTGAATCAAACTGAACTAGTAACTGAACCGGGCCATCCTTTGACTTTCTAAAACTCGGTGTCCTACGTATCGCATTAGCGAATCAAGTTTTTACGTAGTTCTTATGAATTCAATCCCCTCGTCTCCAAGACCGAATCAGGAGTTCCGGATAGCCCCTACCCTATGGTGATTCGTCTATCGTCCATGGTCAGCTCTTGCTTCCACTCTCGTCGATGGGAAGCTCTCGTCTGGCGACTCAACCTCTTTCATTGACATTACCTTTGCTTTCTTTACCTACTCGTCCTCAACAATTTCATTGCCTTCTCTTTCCTATCTTTTATTCGTGACCTTATCGGACTCTGAACTTTCAGGGTAGATAGAGCCAATCAACACTTCTATGTAGCGAAAGAATCAGTCTCGAATCGAAGCGTTAAGGTAGAAAGGCTAAGGTAAGGTTGCAATGTCCTAACCGTCCAAAGCCCATACCAAAAGAATGAAGTGGCTGTGATTGAAGAGAATCCAAAATCACCTACTCGATTGAAGACCAGAAGCTGGAATGAGATACGTGTATTCCTAAACATGGATAGCCCCTTTCAGGGCTTGGTCTCAACTTCTCGGTAAGAAACTCAAGACACATCAAAAGCTCTTCGCTTAGCTACACCTTAAGGAGCTGGTAAGATTCTCTTTCTTACTAGCCAACAACAGATGCCACTTCTCCCCCTTGTCCTGTAGAGATCTCCCCTTCCCTCTTTATTGAAAGAACACCCCCAGGAATGTTGTAAGATATTTAGCTGCTATAGCGTATAGCTGTAATACAGGAAATCGATCTCTTTCTTTCGCAACCAGGAATACCTATTTATGTAGCTCCCGGGACTAAAGTCAATCAATGGAGCTGCTACTGCTGTAAGAAATCCCTCAATGGAGCTTACGGGAATTAATCCATCTATTCCGATGCCGCTGCACTTAAATGCCCTTGTTTATTTCAAGAAAACAACCCCGGAAAGAGCAGTAAAGAAAGATATTTAGCTTCTTTCTCGATCAGCGGCCCGCGCCCTAAGGCAAAGCCCTTTGAGAACACCGGAAGGTCTATGTGGATGATTTGATCATCACCGGAGATGATGACGGTGAGATCCAAAGGACAAGAGAGAACTTGTCTGTGCGGTTTCAAATGAAAGAACTTGGAGAACTGAAGCACTTTCTTGGCCTAGAGGTTGAAAGATGCAAGGAAGGTCTATTCCTCTGCCAGCAGAAGTATGCTAGAGATCTACTAAAGAGATGCGGGATGCTCGAATGTAAGCCAATTTCTACTCCGATGGAGGCTAATGCCAGGGTGTATTCAGAAGAAGGAAAACACTAGGAGGATGCTACTATGTATCGACAGCTAGTAGGTAGTCTGATCTACCTTACACTCACACGGCCTGATATCACATTTGCAGTTGGTATAGTTAGCCGGTTTATGCAAAAGCCAAAGAAGCCTCACCTGGAAGCGGTACGCCGAATACTACGGTATGTGAAGGGTACAATTGACTTCGGTCTCTTGTACAACAAAGGTGAAGCATGTAAGGTGGTTGGTTACTGCGATGCTGACCATGCTGGTGATCATGACACACGACGATCAACTACCGGATATGTGTTCAGTACGATTGGAGGAAATAGTAAGGAGAGTATTAAGCCTCTTTGACTGCAAGTCTTTCGTGTTAGCCAAGGAAGAGCATAAAGAGAGTGGCTACCATTTCCATATTGGAATATTGAACACTTCCGCTCATAGGAAGACGCTAATAGGTCTAATTGTTGTCGCATGATAGATGCAGATAGGGCATAATCCAACAAGAAAAGATTTTCTAGATTAGTACTGACTCTCATACAGGGGCGCGTTAGCCCCTATCTATAGTATAGGTTGGGGGTTATTTATATAGATCGACCATAGGGAATCTTTCTTATCGACTGAGGTACCTGGTTCTCCCAAGCTCCCTTTCAATAGCAGCAGATCTCATTGAACTTTATACAGTTGATCCAGCAGAAGCAGGGGTGGTAGTACCTCGCCCCGGATCCCTTCCTGAAATTCATAGCCTTAGACCCCGTTGGCTCAGCAGCATCAGTAGCAGGGGTATAGGCGGAACCCATTTCAATTGATCCATATACGGAGCCAGAGCCAGTAGTTTCACCCGCGGCATAAGTACCCATTAATGAAAAGAAAAGCGGAGGCCCGCCACCCTGGGAATTAGGTAATTGATGTCGCTCCTAACTGTGTTGAATGTAGAGGAGTGAGTACTTTCATTCTTTAAAAAGCTTTCTCAACGCGCCTTAGATGCGCGCGTATATCGCCCTTCGTCGATCCTTTTTGAATAGAAAGAAATAGGCTGGCTGTGTGAAAGATGCGCAGGGGGATCGGGTCTTTTCACGTCTCACCGTAGTGCCCGGTACAATGCATTGAAAAGGTTCAGTTAGATAGTCATACTCGGGTACAGGCTTAGATAAAAGATCGAGAGGTAGATAGGAATACGTTTTGATCGATCAAGACCCGCAGTTCCTCGGTTAGCTAGTAAGATAAACAAGGAATGCCTACAAGGTGGAGCATAAGAAGCAGGGGAGGGCCATCAAGTATCGCGTACACTTGGTGAATCTTAACTTCCAGACGTTCTCACAGCTCATCCAAGCAGAGCATCTTGAAGGAGAACTATTGCAGAATAATATGATGGAGGTAGGCGGGTATGCCTTAAGAAGACAGCTTCTCAGCGTCAGGATAAGCGGAATAGTAGAGACAGCAGAAGGGGCTAGGAAGAATATGTAGAGTATCGGCACTGCGGAACCCCAATCTCTTTCTGGTTTAGTGAGATAATGATATAGGCAAGAGCATGTAGGGCAATGACCTCTTTCTTTCCTCACAACCAAAGCTACTTATTACGATATAAGAAGACAGCATATAACCAATTGGGGAATGGTATAACTAATGTAGTGGTTGGTAGTGGTGAAGGCGCTGTCAGCGGCTTCGATCCGAAGGCGTAACTCTTCCCCTCGGAACGGAATTTTGATTTCGATGTTGTCTCCCTCACTCTTCTCTTCCGCCTTCACTGAGACAAAAGAGTGAAGTCAAGGCTCCTTCCGTAGACTAAAGAATAGGTACTTACGAGAATGAGTAGTTGCGAGCTTTAATTCAAGCCGACTCTTGCCAATTACACATTTTTTTTTACTAGGATCAGTTTCCAACCCTCTTTTCGTCAACTGAGGTATCTCATTTTGCGTGGACTTCAGTATCAGTTGTTGTGGAAGCGATCCGCGCTAGCCTATTATGAGAAAGGGCCAAGCCCAATAACAACCTCTTCTGGTACCTCTTCTTTGTTACACAATCCGTTGTTGAATAAAATGTCCTGCTACCGAGTAGTACCGGCTCTAATCAACACTTCTCTTTATGTCATCGCTGGCGAGGGTCATTCGAAAGAGCCTACCCTTTGTTTAAGGGCCTCTCCTTGACTTTGTCGATGGCTTGGGGATTGAGTTTGCTTGCTGCTTGCCCGGATGTTGGAGATCATGACCCGTTTAGCTGATTGGAATCGTCAACTTCGACCTGTGGCTTTCAAGAATTTATTATCTGCCTTTTTTAACGAGATTTCTACTTTCAGGCATTTCAATTGGTCCCCCCTTAAGAGTAGGAAGAACTAGCCATAAAACGTCTTAGAACAAGCTGCGGAAGAACCCACCTTTTCTCTATCCGGAATCCCCAGTTCTTCGGTTGATTGACATGACTTCAGTTTAGGCATTTTAGGCCAGTCAACAAGCCAACCCCGAACCTCATTCGTTCAGCTAGTCCTTCGGCCTTTTCATTACCTCAGCGCCCCGGTCTGCCGATGTTGTTGATTTAGTGACCTGCAGCCGTCCAAGACAAGAGTGGAATATCGATTCTCTTGACATTTTCCCTGTAGCAACTTCTGTAGTTTCAAGCATCTCACGTGTGGAGGTTGTAAAAGAAAGTAAGAAAGTCGATATAGGCTAGGAAAAGCGATCGAGCAACAAACACCAATCTCGTTCAATCGCAAGAGGAAAGCAACTGACGAAGACCGACCAACAAAGACCTATGTGGCACGAACCAAGCACTGTAGCACATGGGCAGGAGATGAAGAGGCAGAGCGTTGAGAATCCCTCTCAGATGAGAAGGGTCCCAGAGTACACCGACGAAGCCTCCGATGAGGAGTTTTTTGGTACTTTTAAAAGTTTTCTTTCTCTTTTCGTCTTAGGCGCACAACTGCTGAGGATTCAGGGAAGGCTATTGCTCGGCCAGGTTTAGGCTTTGAAAGAGAACTTTTCGATGAAGATAAGGTGGAGGAACATCAATGCCTCCAACTCGCGTTCATAATTACAAGTCAGTGATTCATATACTGAAATACAGTAGTATGTCCCCCTTTACTCCTTACTTAAAGAAAGAAAGGGTACTTCAAAGCACGAGCTTGGTTACGGAGGAAGTTTTATTCATTCCATACCCTGGCCCAATCACCGAGTTGGCTTGTTTAGTTAGCTACTAGTTTCCAATAAATCAACCAATCACAGTCTTCTTACCATGAAAGGGGATATCGGCTTCCTTCCTTAGGTTAAGTTAATGTTCGTTCAGTACTAATCCTAAAACAGGGTTAGGAGTATTATACTAAGGTAAATGCGCGGCTTCGCCCCTGCTTTGTTCCCCTTCAAGGGGAGACTTGCTTGGCTGGCTTAGTTAGCTAGTACGTTCCTTCCCATTCCAATTCCTATCATCGTCGCAGCTTGCGAGTTTGAGGGACTTCATATCCGACAGGTGCATTTCTCACTCTAAAAAACCCTCTTCGGAGGGCCTTTACGCCTAACCTAAAGTCAAGGCTCTTCCCTCTATTGATGGACGGGGGAATTGCGTGAATGACGAGACCGTCGACCGAATCATGATATTTCCTTTCACCACATTGGCAAGCAAGAACTAATGTAATGATATATAATATATGTATGCAGGAACCTCAAGTAGACTCCCTTGAATCACTCTTAGCCTAAAAAGGGACAGGATGAGAACCTGTACTACCTTATTCTGTAGAGCTGCCAAGCCGCTCTACCCCGCTTCTTCCGCTTCGCAGTGACAACCTTGATCGAATGTATAGGAAACCCGATTTCTCAATGATATCCGACGGACTTTTCAGTCGTGTCTTTGCTTTCGGACTCTCATTCCTTAATGCTTCATGTTAATATTTTCTACTTCTTTACTCACTAAGGAAGAGAGCTAGGAATTTGATAAAGGTGATAGGACAGGGTTCTCTTCACGGAGAATTCAAAATAGTGGTTTAAGGCCCTTGCTTATGCTTAGTTGGTCCACCCTTTAAAAAAGCAAAAATCTTGACTCTGGGGCTTCCGAATACGAATAATAGTAAACTAAGAAAATTGTCTGTTTAGAATCTTATTCTTATTAGACTATCCGTCTCTCAACTTTCCCCGGCGGTGGGGGCACCAAAAGATTCATAAAGAATGAATCAAGTACCGCGAAATATCACACGTAGATCAAGATCCCAGTAGAAATATTGAAAAGAGAATGAGAGAGAAAGTGTTGGTCCAGCGCAAGTCTCTATCTTAGGACTCCTGCTGACTTTCTCGAAATACAGGTCTGATTAGAAAATTCCTAGGATTCACTGAGCACCCGAGAAAGCGGAATTATAGAACCCAGCTCTCGAGAGTGTTAAGTGAAGCACAGAAGTTGACGTAAATGTGTAGAGCTCGGGAATTGATGGCTAAAGGCGCTCCGTCTAATACTTTTTTGCAGGGTTTTTTTGGCGTAGATTGTTCGGGGGGGCGAGTATAGAGCTACCTTCCTCTCTTATCTTACTACGCTGGTGAGCTGACTTCTTGCTCAAGGTGCTTATTCTCTGTCTTTAGGAGGGTGATCAGAGGAGACTCCTGCCTAGCACTAACGGCAGAGATCAGAGAAGCGGTAATACTTTAGTTATGAGAAACGACTGCCGGAAAGATTGTTTGATTGTCAACAGAAGGGTTGGCCGAGAGTAAGGTACAACTTTTATCTGCTTTCTCGGTCCAACAAGAAAAGGAGCGAAGCGAAACTTCTCGCTTTATCGATATGATAAAGATGCGCTCAAAAAGACCATACTGTCTTAGTAGTTTCGACTGATTGTTCGCTTTCGAAAAGATACGACTACTGATACGGATCTATCTCGGGTACGGTCAGAAATAGCTTTCTTTAGGTGTCAATGACTGAGATGACTGCTGGTTAGCTTTTAGCAGTGGTGAAAGGAAATTGTTAGCTGACAGGGAGGTGGCGAAAAAGAAGTGAACCAGAATCTTAGCTTGAGCCTACTCACTCTCTGGGTAAAAAGAAAATCTATTCTAAGGTGTTCATCTAGAGGTAAAAATAAGAAATCCTATGCTATCCTCGATACGATAAACATAATCAAACTCGTTAGCAATGATAATCGGATGATGATCCGAGGCGCAGATTCTCGGCGATGAGTCTAGCCCTATTGGAAAGGCTAAATGCTTCCGAGTTGAAAAGGCCTCTGGCTTAAGGAGCATATAAACGACATACTAAGCAGAAGCGCGTAGACTCAAAAGAAGGGAGAGGGGCAGAAGCTTCCTCTTCTATTCAGCAAGGGAAGTAATCTACTCTGCCAAGGCAAGAATCGAAGACTACGGCTTACAAGTCAACGACTGCAGCTTTAACTCAATAGACTACAACTTATTAGAACTCAACGACTTTCTCAACTAGAAGTATCCTACTCATGTTTGAAGGGGAAATTTTGCTAAAAGGAGGACAACTCGCCATCCTGTTACAGGCGGTGGTGTATCTATTTCCAATGTATTTCCACTTATTCGAGGGAAAACCCTATGGTTTAAGGAAAAAGATGGACATCTAAACGTTGCGATATCCAACAGAAGCCTAGGCTCGAAAGAAGGAGAGAGAAGATTCATCAACACATAGCTGGTAGGTGTACGCAAAGCCATTTGACTAGGGAGAGCTGTATCCAAACATGACAAATTCCTTCCTGCATTTTGGCACCAATCTATTTCACTCCATAAACCGATTGAGGAACCTAAAAACCGACGCCAGACAGGACTGCAAAGTGACGTGAAATATCCTGTTACCAGTAACCAAGGGAGGCAACCTTAGTCTATATGTTGCTCGTGAGCCGCCAAGTACCAGTCTCGCAACAGTATTGGCGCAAAAGGATCGGTCCTTCACTTGCTGATCGTTCGCGAGTCGAACTCGCTCTCTTGCCACGCCTTTCACTCACTCGCTTGAGTCGGACTCAATCACTCTTTTTGTTTGAAGGATCATTCGTTCTTCACTCTCTTGCTATTATCCGCAGGGAGCGCAGCAACCAAGGTGCATATTATCATATAGAAAGAAGCGAAGCGTAGCGATTCGTACTACCGGAAAAGAGAAATCGATAACCGGCAGGCAATAAATAGAATGCGCCGATAGGCGCAAGCAAGCGTAGCGAATCACATAGAGTTGCCCCTACCTGCCAGCGCGCAGATAGATAGGGCGGGCGAAGCGCGAAGGGGATGGATGTCTGAGCGGTTGAAAGAGTCGGTCTTGAAAACCGAAGTATTGATAGGAATACCGGGGGTTCGAATCCCTCTCCATCCGCGAGGTCATAAGTTCTCTCTTGCCTTATCCATAGATAAGAACGAAGCGGATCGACTCGACGATGGAATGGGTAGCTTGTGTTATGATATAGACGGAGGTTCTTGTCTTATGATTTAGTTAGGATTTTGTCTCCCTTTCGTTATCTTCCGCTCTCCTTGTCTTGTATAGGTTGGGGAAGGGCCGGGTGGATTACCTTTTGGAGCTAAGTCGAAGATCTCGGTGGTCTTGTGAGTGGTTGATAAACTCCGATTGCAGTTTTCTTTAGGAAGTCCCATAGCAGTGAGGCTTAACAGAAAAATAAAACGGTGGATACTTCCACTAGTTGGGTAGAAGGTGACGCCCCTAATGAATCGACTATGAAGGTGGCTGTTAGCTACATCAGCGCTAAAATTCCTTCATCGTTATTGCCCTGGCTTTGATGATGAACCCCTAGCACATTTAGGTTTTGATCTTCGGCCATCCTGGTCCTCAGGACCCAACACAATATTATTCTTATCTTTTGTCTTTTCATTTCAAATATGCAAAAGGTGTTGATACGTCCTATCCACATAGAAAGCTTACCCTTTTCACACACATTACCAGTGGATGCTACAGCCGCTATCACTTTGGCTGCAGGAGGGGAATGGTGTTGTGACACTCTCGACGTCTTGTTTGGTAAACTGGATGTTTACCCAGGCGCCGTAGTCTTGCCTAACCGTTCGGCCGGAGATGCCTTTGTATGGTATAGCAAGCTGTTTAGCTACTTGTATCGATTTGCCACAGTGTGGTTAGATACAATGCACTGGCAGCCTCAGCTTGGCAGGATGGGAATGAAGGTCGAGGGACGAGGGCTACCACCAGCTCTGTTCACCACCGGGAAGGGTAATGGTGAACAGCAGCAGGGAACGGCGAATTTGCTGTTTAGCAAACAAACCTTCTCCTGCTTGACGACTGAAACTTCCCTTTGTTGTTAACCTACTCTCAAGTGAGTGAAGTGACCCTAACCTATGGGGGTATTGGTCACGAGCGGTATAACAAGTAAGGAAGTCACCTCGCTTCACTGTTCTTACCCTTCTTTTTTCTTCCCGTATGAAGCCACGTCGCAGTATAGTATAGCAGTGTTTGTTGGACTCTAATTGGCTGACAACAGGTAGGTCTCGCACCGTACCCCAGGCTCTTTGGCACTTCATTCAGTCCCTTTCGATGTTCTGCTTCATGCCCACTGCAACTACTCGTAGCAAGTCCTACATCCTCGATGCTTTCCGTGCCGAGGAAGCCCTTGTAGCTAACCGGTTTGCTCAACATAAAGAAAAAGGCGTGTTCGTCTTGTTTAGTATAGACTAGACCTAGCTGAACCTTTTACTGAAATATGAGGTTGTCTTTGTTCTTTTGAGAGCTGGATGGTTGCCCGGGTCTTTCGGGAATGGAATACCTGAGGGAAATAGCTCCTTTTTTTATGGTTATATCAAGATAGGAATTCTTAAACCTATTATATCGAGAAAAGCGAATGGAGTAAGGCCTGACCGCTCTAATCCAACTCCATAATAACCGCTGCATCTATTCAGCAGCTAGATCTATGGCTTGCCATATCTAGTAAAGGCCTGCTCTAACCGCCTGTGATCAATCCATAAAAACGAGAAATAAATAGGAACTCAAAACAAGTACATGCTCGAGCATCATTGACCCACAACAACTAATAGGGTTATCCAACCCAACATTTTAGAACGACTTTATTTTGGTAACTACATAAACTACCACATATGCCTTTCTTTCAAAACCTTGTTACTTTTGAGCTGCCCTTTCGGGGACTTTGCTCCCAAATCCTCCTTATTAGCTTCACCATCACCCCCTATTATAGAAGGGCACCTTACCTTTCCTACGAATCCTTACCCATTCTCCTTCTTGGCCAGCCTTGGCACTTTTCTCGGGAGGAGCTGGATCAGATTGTTTACTCAACTTCGGGCACTCTTCAGCAGCCTGCCCGAAAACTTTACAAGAGCTGCAGATGGAAGGGATCCAGTCATACTCAACACGTCATCCATTTCCCGTTTTCTGCAAGCAAATCAAACTCTTTGATCAAGTTCTTCGCCGCATCCACCTCAACACAAACTCTAGCGTAGCTAATTCTCCGTCTCGATGCCGTCATGCTATCTGTATACAACGGTTTGCCAACCGCACTGGCTAAGTGGCTAAGACCCTGAGCAGTCCAATACTCCAATTCCACTTTCCTTAAACGTGCCCGGGCTTTTTCCAGCTGCCTTTCAAGGAAATGGGCTCCCCTATTGAGTAAGGGTAGTTCTTCTGAATTTCGAATAGTCTTCTATCTCCTGTATCGGGCAAAGGCTCAACTGTCCTTCCCTTACCTCTGCTTTTGTTTATTTAATTGGTGCTTCAACGGTCACTAATGAGTTCTTCCTTGCGTTCTCCGTTGATGCTTCCTCTTCTACTGCTACTGGTAGTGGTGCTTTAATAGCTCGATCTGGAACCAACCTATGGTACTGTCTATGCCCATCATGCTATTAAGTTAACAACCGGCTATGGAGCTTGTTATCTTCCTGCCCCTGCTCTCTCTGCTGACTCTGATGAGGGCGTCCCCTCCGAGGGTCTATCTGCTACTTAGTCAACAGGCTCTGGTCCCGGATCAACAAAGTCATCTACTTGAACTGCGCCTAGATATGCGTACAAAGGAATGCTGGCACTGGAAAGGAATTGGACTTTATGATGGTGGGACAGGCTTCCCCCTATCCACGCCGGTCCATCCACACTTCTACTGGGGATATTAGGCTATATCAGAACAGGGAAAGATACTGGACGGAGTTGTGCTTTTCCCACCTTGGCCAGGAAGAGATGTGAGACGAGGTTCTTCAACCATTACTTCTGTTGCTGGGTCAAGATCAGGTGGTAGCTTATTTGCTGTTGCTGGTGGTGCTGGAGGATCTGGGACTAGGTACAGATCTGGGTCTCGCTTACACGAACATCAGAATCTTTCGATCCCAAACATCAAAATATAGATCACTAGCATCCCCTAACGATCACGAAAGACAGAACCCCGATCACTAGCACTAGGATCCATACTTTTACTAAATTATGGATCTACCCCCCGATAACGAAGATCATAATCTCTATTACGAGCATCCGTAACTGCATAGCATCAGAATCTCACTATCGATCTGAAACTTTAAGGGGTGCTCCATAGCTTCAACTGATACTGCTTATAGCCAACATCGGCTATGGATCACGCCCATCATCATAAGGGCATCTCGGTATGGGGTTGGATCATCGGCCCTGGTGATGGCTCCCCTTACTAGTAAAGGGAACTGGAAGGGATGCTATTGGTGCTATCGGTACTGCTCTCGTTATCATCGGCAGATATGCCTCTTTTTCTATTAGCGGGCGTCTTTCTCTACTGCTATTGGTATCCGCTTCTGGATATGCTTCTGCTTCTACTGATGCTTATGGATTACTTGCTGGATCGAAGCCAAAAACGGATAGGTTTGATCGGCCTGGCCTCGGGTGGTGGATCGAATGAACACTCAACTGCGTCATCACGGCAGCGATGGATGTCCAACCTTTATATCTCTTCCTTCTCAATAAAGGCGGGGATGGACTCTGAAAAAGTCCTCCGATCGGTTCCGTTGGATTTACAGATAGGGGCTTTTCTTCACCTTCTCTTCTTGGCATGATCCAGGCGTTCAAGCTAGCAGATCAAATCATGGGTTCTCATCCCCGGAGAGTCAAAACCACAGAGGAAGGTCTAAATCCTAGTTAGAAAGTCGGGGTTCGGGCTTCCCGTAGTGAGTTCATCGATCGTCAATCTCAAGTCTGTAAGCGCCTTTTCCTGAGTCTGCCCATTTGTGCCTGGTTAATAAAAGAGCTCGTACCTTCTAGCTCCTCCTAGTTGGACAAGTGAGTCTGCTCGTCCTGCCTTCCCTATTTTCTTTCCGTCAAGGTTTTCAATCCTAGGAGCTTGGTTCTGCTGCATCCCAAAGGCGTCTTCGGTTTGTTAGGATTTCCATCTCTGCCCACCTTCCTGTACTGACAGGTGAGATAAAGGGTCACCCCCCGGATCTCTCTTACTAAAGGTTAGGGTACGAGGTTCTGTTACTGAAATCGAACCCAAGCCCCATCCCTTTGCCCGTTCTTCCAGCCCAATAAGTGGCTTTTCCTGAGTGAGCTCCTTTGTGTAATACTGTAATACAATAAGTAGTTGACCTTGCCCGCGCTTCCCGCTCTGGAGTCTGCTTTGGCGTCCTGTCTTCCGTTTAATGGATAGAGATGTGGGGTGAGATCTCGTATGATCTGATCAATAGGCCCGGCATCTCGAGTCTTGCTGTCCCATTTCGACTGGCGAGCTAAGGGCTTCACGTAAGATCTGTATGATAAAAGAAGAGGGTTAAAGAAGAGTCGATCTTCCCTGGAGTGGGATCTTTGATTCAACCGAGCTGATTGAACAAATGATTTTGAAAAAGCTGTCTCTCGTGCGCGAAGTTGCCCCCACGTAGCAAAAAGGGGTAGGAGTCGCCGAAAGGTGGAGTTGGCGTCCAAAGGGTGGAAGAGTCGTCGCCAAATGCAGCCTTTTGAGTCGATTTGTTTTGAGATCGGGTCTCGTTTGATTCTGGGAATTTCATGGCGGAGCCTGTGAAGCCGAGGAAGAACTGGATCTTTGCAACTTCTAATTAGAATAGAAAGATAAAGGGCAGGCGAAGAAAGTGCCTCAACCTGTGTTTGGTTCCAGCAGTTCACCCCAGATGCAAGTAGTTCTGTTGTTTGAGAGCAGCAGAAGTGGCTGAAAAGCGAAAGAAAGACAGAACTGAATAGGGGACTTCAAGCTTCGGTCAACGAATATAGAATTTGATTTTCTGACGATTGATCAGACAGTTTGAGGTCTCTCGAGCCACTTGACTAGCTTCTGCGCACTCCCTATATTCCACACGAAGGTCATCCCGAAACCACTGAAACTGGGTCTGCCCCGAACTCTGAGGTTGCATTTTCATTGCTTTTTCGCTTTCCGTTTCATCGAGACGTTAGCCCCTAGTCTGCTCGGTCTTCCCTTTCCTGTCAGTGTAGATATCTTTCCCCCACCCGAAGCGATTCTGGATTGTCCCGCGTTCGAGTTCAATAAAGAAGGTGGAGTGCCCTCGCTGGTAGTTGGATAAGGGTGATTTGACTTTCCCGTTCCTGGATTGGTCTACCTGGCGCCCTCTAGGGGCGGTGGAAGGATCAATCCAATGAATGGTCCAACAGAAAGGTTGGGGAAATTGAGTCGGATTCGACGGATCGATCACCCGCTAATGAAGCAGTTGAGGGGACGAGGCGACATCAAGATCGATTGCCAGATCAGCCTTTATTCCGTCTCCGTCACTCCCCCGTTTATAGGATTTCCCTCCACATGTGAAGTCGAGTAAAGATCTGAACCTGGTAAAGAAGGAGCAGTATTCGGAATCGGATCTCGTTCCCCTCCTCGAAACCTATATGATGACCTACCCGCTTATGATGCGATTTCCTACTCCGGACCCACCACCAAAAAAGAAATCCATCCCATCCTGCTAAAGCAAAAGCAGCCTCCTTTTCTTTTCCACCGATGTCGGATTGAATGAAGAAGTCTCGAGTTGGCTATCGACCGACCCCTTCTGTCTAGCCGAGGAATGAAATGGCTTTATGTGGTAGACTCGGTGAGAATGATTCTGAGCTAGTTCATGGCCTACAACGAAGTAGAAAGCGCTCTGTTGGGATCCTCACCGACAGAAAAAGATAGCAGTCCGTTTGATAATAATCGATTGATATTGCTTCATCGGCCCGAACCAAGGAATCCCGATCCGATCGATACAATTCGTGGGACGGAGTAGTTCAAGATTGGAATTGTGAAAAGGTACATAGATATCCATGAACGCCTATGACAGGCCGTGAAAACATGCTATTCGAGATCGTGTTTGTTATAGCGAAATGTACGTCGACCGACAGTGATTACCCTGCTGGATTCGTGGTCGTCTGGGTCTATTAGTGATCAATTGTCATTTCTCAGCCGAGGAAGCTGCAAAAGAAGTACAGCTTCAACACGTGTCGTAGTTGGGGTACGACCCCTAGCCGCCGCGCCGGGGAGGCTTAGTCAGAAGTAGAGTAGTAAGAAGATAGAAAAGAGGCGAAGACTCGAAAGAAAGCAGCGTCGTAAGCAGCTCACTGATCTTTTGAAGCCGCTCTCAAAGTCAAAAGATTGGAATTTCTTGAGGACCAGTAGTATGCAAAACGTTCCTTTTCAACACCGGAACAGACTTAGGAAAGCAAACACTGGAGGTCTTGCCTGGGATGTTTTCCACCTGGGATGGATTCGGTAATCGAACATAAATGACACCTCCCCGAATACGAATAATGGAACTCATCGGAGATGTGCGGGTGAGATCTGCTCCTTCCTGGTCTTGTTGTTTATATATATTCTTTTTTCCTCTGCCCAATCCAGATCTGAAATACTAGATATAGCGACACCGCTACAGAAAGACTAGTGCAACTGCTTCATACGTGCATAACCCCGCTCCCACTATGGATTCGTAAGCTCCAACTACTGACTCATCAGTTAGGTTTCGCTTTCTCCGCAATGATCTGAGCTCCTTTTTCTCGTCCCAAAAGGTTCTCTTTCCCTCGGATTCGGTGGAGGAGAGAGTGATTCAGCTGCTAACAAGCGCAGGCAAACAATGAATGGTGATTCGGGAAACGTCTGTTGATGAGGAGGTTATACATAGTTAAAAAAGGAAACCAGGGGCCACCTGGGCTCCGTTCGAAGAGACGAATAATGGTCCTTCTCCCTCACATGCTCCTTCCCATGAGCAACTCGGTTGGTTTCGTGAACGAGAGCGCTGATCACCCTCACGCGGGAAGATGAACATTGAAAGGGCTGAAAGGGGGATGTAGATGTTGATTTTGGAGGTCTTAGTTATAATGCCATCGACACGGTTGAGGCTTCTACCTTTCTTTGGTCCCAACATGACCGACCAAGCGTAACGACCGCAGAAGGCCGGAGAATTCATCTCCAAGTCAACAGCATGTCGGGCAGGTCCTGAGGAGGATATAGCCGAGTGAGTCTCAGACTTGTTCTCCCTTTGGAACTTTCTGGCTAATGACCTGTCGAGGACTCTTCAGTCAAGCGCATCCGAGCAACGAAGGTCGAGCTCCAGAATTCAAACGAGAATGGGGGTGTGAGATCAAAGTGAGACATGGATCGTGTGTTATAATAGGTGACCAGGCCAAGGGACGCTGTCGGAATCGCCCGGTTAAGAGAGAGCTTACCCTTCTCTAGGACAACCCTGATCCATTGGCCGTCTATACGCCATCTTAGCCCTCTCGTTGACAACCGCTACGGGATAGGAAGATCCAACAGGCTCGACCACAGGGGAATTAAGAACGAGTAACGAGTTCAGTAAAGAGAAGAGTCAAGCAGGAAGATCCTTCTTTGCTATCCCAGCGTACGAGGAGAGATCCTTGAAAGCTCTACCAGGAAGTGAAAACATACGGAAATAGAATATTACCTTGATCCAACCCTCTCCTATTCTAGTAGAGCTACTGATATTACCTGATCGTTACGCTGTCTTGAAGTAAGCCATCTCCTACCCTCAACTCTTCGTGTCGACCTGGTAACATCTTGCTTCTACCCTTGAGATAGCAGCACTGCCGGATGCGTCACAGATTCCTTCTCCTAGCCAGGAACTCTAACAATCTTCCGTCTTAGCCCGATTAGACCTAGTGAAGTAAGCCAGATCGTTACGCCTACCTAATATGCCTTCTCTATTCCCACCCCGGATCTTCGAATCAGCCTGGTCTAGCCCGATTAGACCTCTTGATGTAACCCCTCTTTAGCCTGATCTGTCTCCCACCGGGGTAGGAAGGGAAGAGATTGCTTGCTTGCTTGCGACAAGTAAGTGAAAACGGAACTTGCTCTCCCACATGTTCAGTAGCTAAAGAGTTGCTAGCCCTCTTTCAGATAGCACACCCGGATGCCTAACATCTTCCTTCTAGTTGACAACCCAGTCCGGGAACTCCTTCTTTAGCCCATCAGCCGGATCCTAGCTACCCTTCTGCTAGATCTACGCCCTCAGCTGATCTACGACCACCCTTTCCTTGTATCCTTATGATTCACAGCGATCAAATCGGAAATATCGGTTGTGATGACCGCTGAAGACAAGATCCATAATCTAATCATTAGTACAAGCCTAACAAGAAAAGATATTCTTATACTACGCTCGTCGACTAGCTACCATATTCGATTACTCGATTACAGGAACAACCAGCTTGATCGATAGAATTCGTGCTAATCTAGCCTATCTTCAAACCTACAGGAGAAAGAAGAGAGCTACAATCCCATCCATTCAAATCCGTCCTAGCTCTCAATCAAGGGAAGAAAGAAGCCACGAACTCCTACTTCCTTAGAGAGCTACCAGTGCCGTTAAGGAAGTTAATGCCAGTCATAACAAGAAGAGAGTGGGCGGGTGATGGCAATCGGGAGAATCAAGGGTTTCGTAGTTAAAGGTAAGACGGCCGCACCTCAAATCGTCGCCACCAAGGCCGTGCTCCTCCGGTAGTTTGACCAACTATTTAGGATAGGGATTTGGCAAAGTCCTAGGGCAGATGCGTGAACTGTAGTCCTTGTTCACCATTTTGATGACGATCTGGAGAAATGTGAAAGAAAGTAGAGTGATGTCGTTAACTAACATCGGGAAAGACACGTGCTAGATCTAGACATCCTTGTCCACGACTAGACTAGACATTCTCAATAGCCTTCTCTTTCTCACCCTGATTTGTCTCTTCAGCGGGAGTGCAGGGAAATTAGAGAATGAATTCTATCTCTAGCTGTCTATACGACTAATGACTTCACTTTGGGCTACTACTTGAAGGGGGAGGCCCGCTTCACTCTAGAATACGAGCTACTATCCCTTCGATAACTAGGGATCATCAACTGAGGAAGTCAGATACTCTCTCTCGGGTAGGGTATGGAGTACCAAAAGTACCAATAGAAAGAGAAAGAAGAGCGGCATCTCAACCAGCCACAGCCGCATTAGCAGTTCGCGTGGAATCAGACTAAACCAAGGTCAAGGAAGACTGAGGTGACCAAGACGATGAGCTATTCAATTCAGACGAGGAATTTGACACAGGTTCCGCAAGGACTCATCCCAAAGAAGAAGAGCTAGAGGTGAGTGAGCCTACGAACGACCACCGCTTATCCAATTAATTGCCAATTGCGGCAGCAGACTCGAACCTGGAGTGAAGGCCAATATGGGCGGCTTTAAGTTGTCGACCGCAGACGAGGCTAAGATCTATCGCGAATTCAAAGCCGGGAACAAAGCGGAGAGATATATTGAAAGAAAGGCATTTTTGGTAGGATTTACTACCAATGATACAGGTAAAGTAAAGGATTGCTTTGCTTTCTAAATAAAGGGATTCGCGCACTGACTCAAGCAGGGGATTTGTCGAAAAGACTATCAGTTGATTCTCCAAGAGTAAGAAGGCATTCCCTCACAGCCTATCATGAATTCCGTTCTTCCCTCCTACTCCTCGTCCATTAACAATAGCAGTTGTCCTTCAAAGAGGCAAAGAGGCTATTCAAAGAGGGGATTGGTGCAAAGACCTTCTTTGTCCTTTCCTAATCGCCTATTGCTTATACTATTGATTCACTGTCCATCCGCCCATCCTATTCTCGTATTCGGCCTAACTCACAGGAAGATCTAAAGGCTATTAAATAGTCGCCTAAGCAGACGATGGACGAGACTCTGGAAGAGTGGCTTTCTGCTGAGGTTGCTTCTGACGGGCTTGTGAACAATTCGGTAAAAACCCCTAGTGAAAACTATGTATGTATGTATGTATAGTATAACCGCCGCTTCAAATCAATTGAATCAATGCAAGCAATGCTGTTCCCACATGCCTATTCATTCCTATTTGGTTGGATTCCTCGGTTCATCTTATGCCAACGATGGAATAGCCTGTTTTTCTAGCTATTACTTTCCTTCATTCAGGTATGGGGAGGGAATACGAAGGTCGAGTAGGCTTCGTCGGTTTGAGAAGGTGAACGACGAATCCGAGTGATCGAAGGTTCAAGTACTGAGCGAATATTCAAACGTCTATTCATGTGAGAACTTCTTGCCCCTTTGGTTGACACCACCTTAGCCTTAGTCAGTAAGGGAGGGGGGTGACTATTAGATAGGGACTCCGGAAGTTCATGGGAAGAGGTTAGTGGAAGAGATCATCTTTCCGGGGTTGGAGTCACCGAAGTGGACGATAGGCAAGAAAAGACACAGGAGTGGACCTGACAAGCATAAGATTCATTCAATAGCCAAGCAGGAGAGTATGCACCACTCCGAAGTACTAATAACTAAGTTGAAAAGAGAGCGGGGCAGGCCATAGACGAAAGTGAACTATAGACTACTTACCAAAGACCATAGGCAATGGACGAAAGACCAGCAGAAGGGCATTAGTCGCCGAGGAAGCTAGTGCGCGTAGATCAAAGCTTAGTGGAGAGACCATACATAGGAAAGTTACAAGGACAGGTTATCAACAGGGGTCGATGGCAGGTTCGATTACGGAGAAGTCAATAATCAATGATTATGCGGAGGGTCCAGCAGTCACTAATAACCCAAGCAGAAGGGTCAAGCCTATTTGAATTTGTTATTGGAAAATGAGGAGGAAGACATCTGTCATGGAGAGGCAATCCTCAAATACGTACTTTGACCTGACGGCTTACCGTTCTTAGCTTCTGATGGGAATTCCAAGTCGTATTGTCCATCGGAAACATCAATCATAAGATTAGCCAGTCAGAAAGTCTTCGCTCTTACAAAGACTCATTAGCACGCCAGTCAGTCAGCTTGACCAAGAAGACCCCAAAAGGCACACAATAAGGAAAGGAAGATCACGTATCGATCCATTTATGTTCTGCTACACCCGAGACATTGCATTGGGAAATCCATAGTACGAGGACAGATCTAACATACGAAAATAGCACTTTTGGAAAGGCTCTACCCGGTTGATCAGTTGCGTGGGTCAATTCGTCCTATCTTCCTTTCAATCAGCTCGCTAATAGAACAATTTCGTATAACGATTGTTCGAAGCTTCAGTGGTACATCTGCTTCGATCAGTGGCCGAATCCCAATCCCAATCCCAATCCCAATCACAATCCCAATCCCAATCACAATCACACATGAGAGATGGGGAACCGGCCTTCTAGCCCGCGGAAAAGGCCTTTCCGGACGTTCTTGAAATCTACGCACACGCCTAAGTTCAACTTCCGCAGGTTCACTCTTTCGAACTTAAACACTACGATCTCCTACGGTTTCGGTAAGCAGTTGAGGTACTCTTTTCAAGTCGCAGTTGACTTCTAGTTTCAGTCAGGCCAGTTACGGGAAGCAGGTCTTGCGGTTAGCACTTGTTGCTTTGAGAAAGTTACGGGAAGGCAGCAACGAGAGAAATCCCTACTTTTCGGTGGTGGTAAAATAGAATGTTTGGTTTCGGGAAACTAAACCGGAAGTCAGTTACGTAAGTCAAGTCAGTAAGCTAGTCATACGAGCTAGAAAATGCGGAAGAGGGTGACTTTTGACTTTGAGAAGGTTTCTTTCTCTTCTTAGTCGGCTTTGAAAAAATCCCCCCTTCCCAACAGTCCTTTCCCTTCCCGGAATCTTCTTTCAATCAATCCGATCGGGCTACGGCGCATATTGCTAATAAACGCCGCTATGCCTTCTTCCAAGACCGGTATACCAATCAAGGAGTGTTCATTCTGCGAGTTTGTTCCAAAAGAATCTCCGGATTCGATCTGTTCAGTTCGGGAATGAATTCTCTTTGTCAAGTCGCTTTCCCGTTCATTGCTATTTAGGTTGTTCGGAAGGGATCGAAGAATGAGATATATTTTCAATCTCGATTGGAAGGGAGTGCAGTTCCATTGTTCAAGAAAACGGGATTGCAAGCAGCACGGGAAAGATTGGATGGTCCGAAGCAGCAATCCATTGATGGCAGGGATCACCCAGAGGCGCATTCCACTATCGGCCGGTATGGAGAATGGAGATTGAAAGGAGTTTTAGATGAAAGACAGAAAGCCTTACTGATGATTCGACGGACGGAATAAGCTGGCGCCCTTACGTTTACATAATAGGAGGAAGGCAACTATTTCAAGTAAAATCCTCTAGAAAGAAAGCATTGGCCCGAACTTAGGACTCTTATTCCCAAAAGTTCCGAAGGCGTAACTTGACAGGCTGGCTTCGCGTTTTTGTCTTCCTCACCTCATGGTGATGATAGGATTGGTCTATCACCCTTACTCAGACCAGTTATTCAAGTCAAGCTTTCTCCAGAGAGTACTGGCTCACCGGCTATCGACGATTGCTTTGCCAAACAAAAGAGTCTCCATTGAGTGGTTCCCTGACTGTCAAGGTCTGTCTCACCAGTAGGGCCGCAACGGAATGCCATCTCGTTGACTCGCCTTGTCCCTCTTTTATGTACAAATGCCTTAGTCACACTTGCCTAGATAGAGATCGCCTGCCAACCAACCGTAAAGTAAGAACAGAGTTCCACAGTCTCAATGCTCCTAGATCTCCCACCTGTTGGTTGACGCTGCGTACGCTTAGTTAGATTTCTATTAACTTATTTAAGGAAGTCTTCTAAAAAGTAAGTGAAAGTTAATAGATTTTCATGTGTTACGCATATTAGATAGCCTTCTCGGCCTGAAAGTGAACTAAGGGAGGGAAGTGAGAACTAACTAGAGCTTCAAAGGAGGGCAGAGAAGGACAGACGAGACAAGTTGAAAAGACAGGAATCGGGTAACTAAAGAAAGAGGTTAAGCTTTAGCACACTAATCAGGCTGAACTCGCCGGTTGAAGAGAGCACTGACAACTTCCTTTGAAAAGAAAGAATGAGACGAACTATACTACGCTATTTTTTCTTTGATGAGACAGCGAAAGTGGGAGATCACTTACTTGCCTTGCCTGCGTTAGGAGAGTTAGGATTGAGTAGCGAGTAGGTGCTTAGTGCCCCAAATGCTAGTTGAAGCCTAGACATTGATTGCAGGAAAGGGGAGTTGTAACTAGTAGTTTCAAGCGCTTCGGTTAGGCGTAGGGGAAGGAGGGCTAAAGGTGGGGAAGGACAGAAGGGAAGTTCAGTTCAAGGTATATGGGATAACAAAGCTTTCGAAGCAAGCTAAGCAATAGCGCACTTAAGCGAATGAAGGAAGAGCGCTATAAAGAAGGATGGTTTGCTCGGGTAGGGAATGAGTCAATAGTAAAGAAACGGCCTGCCT